CCGGGTTATTCAAATAAGTCGTGTTTTCTGTGGTTTTCCCATGTTACAACTTCTGTACCAATTCGGTCGATCCGGAATGGATCGGTTAAACATTCTATTAGGGAGCCTGGTCTTGACTCTTCTGTGTGGTATTCATTCTCGTTCGGCTCTTGGAATCACATCCAGCAGTGGTTGGAACAGCTCGCAAAATCCAACCACTTCACCTACTTCATTGCCCCCAACCCTTTCTCGTACCTCTATTGAAACAGAATGGTTTCATGTTCTTTCATCGATTGGTTATTCCTCTCCGTTCGTATCTCTTTTTCCAATTTTGGTCTCGATTAGTTCACAAGATTGAATGGCAAATTCTCCGCTTAACGCCCTCGATTCGATTGTTTTCCAAGAATGTTGAGCCGGGTATGTAAGTCATGTATCTGAGAGGAACTTAAATAAAAGAAGGGCTTTCGGTTTTTTGCACCCCGTTTTGGTCTTGCAGCTAAAAATTGAATTTATATAAGAATCTCTTTTTTAGAAGAAAGATTAATTAAATGCGCCAATCTCTAGTGGTGGTGGGCCCAACCAAGATGTATGTCGTCCAAACCGACCTCAGACTCTTTCTTCCCGACCTATTTGACTCTCTGGCCGCAGTTATTTAGGCGGTATTCCGAGATTAAAGAGATATAATTCTTCCCGGGAACACACGAAACAAAGATATGAACTGGGTAAATAGAAATGGAAAAAAGATGTTTCCAATTCATCCAAATTAGAAGCCTTTTCTACATCCATATGATCTACTAAAGTAGATCGGTATTGACCATATAATAAAAGCAGATCTTGGTCCATGGAGTCCCAAGAAGGTAAGAACTCCAACCTGTCTGATGCTTTTTCGGCCAAATACGATATACAAGTGGGACCTGCGCTATGAGCAAGCTGTGCGAAAAACCGCTTCTTTTTTCCGGTTCCGAAACAACTTGGGCGAAATAGGGTTCTACCGGGAAACCATGGATTTTTGAGTTTTCGCCATTGGTTACTGGTTGAGCCACTGGAATGGAATGAGATAAGAATCTCTGGAGATCTTTCTTCTCCACTTACTCGTAACAGGCTTTTCTTCTGTAGAAGACTTCTTCCGAATGGCATAATTGTCCGCTAAAAAGCGCCTCGATCTTCAAAGAAAACTGACTCCTCCTACTCCTCCTTCTCCTTTAGGATAGGATCGTCGTTGGTCCTTCTTTCACTAATGATCTCACCATTTGTTGGTCCTTTCATCTTGAACACTCTATCTCTTACTTACGATAATCTAAATCTAGTGGGAGCAAGAAATCTTGGTTGAACCTTTTACGACATAAGCGATTAGAGGATACTTTGAATATGTAACAAAGGGCGCACAAGGAGCATAATGCATAGCATAAGAAGGGGTTGCTGGTTCGGGCGTGATGGCTCTCGGCTTTCGTGACATTTCTTTATGTCACTGGTATTTGATTAAAGTAGGGAAGCCGTAATGCCGACAACAAAGCATAGTAACAACGTCTTCAACTTCTACGGTTAGGTAAATTGGATATTCTAAAGTATGATAGCTCTTCTGTGTTCATCTTTCTCTTTCGTGAAGGTTACGGGTATCCAGCCACTCGACCATAGCTTTCTACAGCTTTCGATCAAAGTGTCCAGCTAGAAAAGAGGAAGCTACCCCTAACCCTAAAGTTAGAACGAATCTGATGCTTCAAGCTTTGAAGCTAAGTCAGCCGTTCGTCTTTCCTTTACATTCTGACGAAGCATCCGATTTCGATTTAGCGACAGTGGTATCCATAGATAGAAACTATGCTCGGCCTACTCTCTATCTTAGCTTAGTTCTTTTTCTTCCCTGATAGCCTGATTAAAATAAGGGAGAAGGAAATCAAGAAAAGAAGGACGCAGATTAGATTAGAAAAAGGCTAAATTCTTGTTTCTTACCTGCCGGCAAGGGAACCGCATTCAGGTATGGTATAAGCAATCGGGATTGAAGAATCTTGGTATTCTGGTCATACTCATTAATTTAGGTAATTATATATTAAATTACGGATCTTTGCCCTTACTACCACTTCGTGGTCTTCTTCGTTATAGTATGTATGAAATGTCACCGAAAATGCTTCTTTGAAAAAAGAAAAGAGTTCCAACCTTTTCCAAAACACTTCCAGGTCGCTAAGTCCTTAGCCCTCCCGTAGTCCTTGGATTGGACGCTCTGCTCCCGGACAAAAGGCCTAACCTTTTCTATTCAGTGACTCAGCTATAGAATCCATCCTTGAGGAAGAAGCTCGGCGCCGGCCCTTTCAAATATACGAATTGCTTGTTATGTTTAGGAGTTCACTCCGTAGAGCCTGAAAGTACACCTTTCAACCCATGACTTGCTACTAAAAAGAACCCCGGACGTACTAAGATAGACCTACATACCAGTAGCCAGAAAGGCAGGTCGACTCAAGCTGTACTCATAAACGCGTTAGGAAGAATGAAAGGCTTCGCTGCTATCGCCTTCTCTTCCTCCGCGTTCTAGCCCTTCGAAGAATCGGCCCGTCTGTGGGGCAATCAATTGATGTCAGATGATAGTCCGCCTCTTGTAGCTCGGATAAGCGGTGGTTGGGCACGGAGCGAGAGTAGTAGGCTTGGGATGAATGAGTTGATTTCGTAACTAAAGCTATAAAAAACTAGCAAGAATAGTAAAGTAAGGTTAACTTAAATACATGCATACATGATTTGAATAGCTCCCAAAGATAGAAGGACTGCTTTGGTTAGGAAGAAAGATTGAAACTTGAGCTGCTGCTGATGGATCCTTTGAAGCTTGAGCTGAGACTTCTTATTCCTATGCTTTCATTGCTGCTGCGTGAACTGCAGCTGGTACCGTATAGTTGAAGATCACAGGAATTCCTAAGTAAAACTGGAACAAAAATTAGACCTTGTTACCAGGTATCATTCAACTTCATTACGAGCTGAATCTTATGCCGCTAACTCTTTTTCTTACCTTTCATGTTAGGTTGGCATTTCAACTACCGTGATCACCTGTTCAAAATCTCGGTAACGTTCCGGTGGTTCAAGGTCGGCTGCAACATGGAAGGCAGGGGAACATTGATTGATCGGAATCGGTTAGTGCAGAGGTTGTCAATAATCTATTCACTTATTTCTTTTCCTTTTATTAGATTTTCTAAATAAGAAGACGAGGCTGCTCGTAGATCAGTCAGTGATTTGACATCTGTGTCGTAAACTCTTCATTTTTTTAGCTCAGAAGCTAGGGAACTTGGATTGTACTCGAAATTGTCCAGCAGGAGTCAACCGGGAGCGTTAGCGGCTGTAGAGGAGAGGTGCAGAGCCACGAGACTGATAAGGATAGTTCAGTTGCGCGGTAGCAGCGAGACCATAGGGAGAGAAAAGACTGAATTAAGTCAGAAGGTAGTTGATCGACGAGTTTCATGATCACCAGCATAGTCCGCATCACAATAACCAACTATCAACCACTGTTCTCCTTTCTTGTATAGGAGACCGTAGTCAGGTGTTCCTTTCATGTACCTCAATATTCGTGGCGTGGAACTGCTTCCAAGTGAGGTTTCTTTGGATTCTGCATGAATCGACTAACCACTCCAACTGCATATGCGATGTCGGGCCTTGTCAGCCTTAGGTAGATCAAACTCCCAACTAATTGTCTATATATAGTGGTATCTTCCAAATCTTTTCCTTCTGCTGCACACAATTTGGCATGTTCCTTCATTGGGGTTGAGATAGGCTTGCACTCCAACATCCCATACTTCTGTAGTCAGTCTTTCGCATACTTTTGCTGGCACAAGAACAGGCCTTCCTTCGTGCGATCCACCTCAAGGCCGAGAAAATGCTTAAGTTCTCCAAGCGGAAGCGGACTGCTAAATTTTGTTTTGTTTGACGGATTTCTTCTACGTAGTCTCCTGGAGCCACTAAATATCCACTTTGTACTAGAAACTCTGCTATCTTGCCATACCACGCTCTTGGTGCTTGCTTTAGCCCATAAAGAGCTTTTCTTAACTTACAGACGTAGTCAGGGTGAGCTTTACTCTCAAACCCTCGTGGCTGCTCCATGTATATTTCTCGATGCAATTCTCCATGTAAGAAGGCGTTCTTCACATCTATCTGCCAAAGCTTCCCAGACTTGCTAGCTGCAAGTGCGAGCAAGACACGTACGGTGGTAATCTTTGCCACTATCATAGTCCAGACCGTACTGCTGTGAGAACCCTCGAGCTACTAGGCGAGCCTTATACCTTTCGATCGAACCATCTGGGCCCTTGTAAACCCACTTGCAAGATATGGGTTTTACATCCGGTACCAAATCTCAAGTTTGATTCTCCTTCAGGGCTTGAATCTCATCCTCCATTGCCCTCTGCCAATCGACACTCTGAGATGCTTCTTCAGCTGTCGTATCGGCAATAAGCGTTCCTTATAACTGATAAAGTTATCTGGATCCTCGAAGTGCATTTAATGGGTTTTTCTCAGCTTTAAAGCGGTTATTGGGATAACATTCTTTTTTCCTGTTTTGCTCGTTCTGTTATCGATTTCCTGGTAATGAATACCATTTTCCTGCTTTCTTTGATTGGTCTATTTTAGTTTCATGAGGATCTCCCTAGGTGTCGGTACGCGGGATCGAGGATCCCAGAGAGTGCTCGGCCACGTCTGCAGGTTGTTCTTTTGCTGCGATTCCTCTCTTCCTGAGTTGTTTCAAGCCCTGGCATTAGAGGAAGAGTGCATTTTCTCGATCATATTCGGGCCTGGGCCTAAAATCATATATCTCATATGAGGGATAAACAGAGTGCTTCCAGGGCACCCTTCCTGCGGGAAGAAAAGGCGCTAACTCCGCCCTGAAAAGAGCTTCTTTCTTATTCTCCCCATTGCTTTGCGCCTACGACTTCTTAATAGAGGTGGTTTAACTATGTATGCCCCTATGGATTGTCAGAGGCTTTCAAAGAAAGCACCTTCTAGTTCTAGGAGCACCCTTAAGATAAGATTTGACTCTTTTGTTGCCTTGGGTCGGAAGGCACAAGGAATTGAGCACGATCCTCCAGTTATCAAGTATACCCCTGTCGCGATAAGAGAACGAAATAGTGCTCTGGTTGGAAGGGCGCATGCAGGATTATGGTTTTAGAAAAGAAAGAAAGAATCCTGCTATCTTTCTTGCTTGTTGGCAGAGCGGCTTCCAAAGAATTGGTTCTCGCTGCTGCTGTAGCTGCCGAAGCCGAAGCGCCTTCACTTGAATGGATTTCCGCTTTTCCTAATGACTTGTAACTGTGCGTGAACCGCCCATTCCACAAAGGGCTTAGTTCGTAGAGTCCTATATTGTATTGGAGGGGGAGGAATGATCAGTCAGTGAATTGGGTTGACCGATAAACGGGAAGATGTAGCGACAAAATCCCCCAATTGGTCTTTCAGGATGCGAATCTAAGAAAGACCCACAAGAATGCTCCTTATCGGTGGTATGTTACCAGTATCGGTGCTTGGTGAAGAGTTAGTGACTGCATTGGGGCTCTTTTTCCTGAAGGAGGTTTAGGTGGGCCGAAAGTCTTGTTGAGTTGATTCATGAATTCCATTCTATCGTTTTTTCTTGATAGGCAGGCTTGCTTGGATAGCGAAGAGGAAGTCATCTGCATATTGAGCATATCGCACGTGCGAACCATAAGCGGTTTTTACTTCACAGTCTAGTTGATGAAAATCTTCCTTCATTAACACAGGAGACAAAGAGCTTCCCATCTTCGGCCACCAGCTCTCGTCATGGCATTTTAACTTCTTCTTTTCATGGTCGTCAAATAGAAGAAGCGGGTCTTTCTATCCCCCTCTTTCAACCGCAACAGGGATCTCGACTTTTGGCGCCGATCTCTTCTTGCACCAATATGTGGTGCTTATCACTAAGCAGCCTCTGTCTGTACCGGTCCAGGGTTTCTTCTTTGAGAATAAAAGGGAAAGTTTAAATAAAGAATCCCTTTCCCCCTCTGGTTTAGGGTACTACGGGTGGGTTGGATATAATGTGTTTGCCAGCAGATTATTGTACTTAATATCCCCAAGTATTCGAAGAAAAGAAAGCAGCCTGGCATAGCTAGAGTAGAGAGCCTTGCTCCGGTCAATTCAAAACTGTGTTTTTCGCTATACCTTCTGTCTATCAAAACGAGAGTTTCGGACTAAATAGTATGTTATTTCAGAAAGACAGTGAAGAGCAGGGATTTCGCCCATAGGATAGGTGGGATCTCAATTCCTCGTTTTTTACATGCGGGATATGAAAGATTTTCTAGTCTTCCAGAGGAAGGGAAACGATCGGCCGATCGATACCGTATGAAAAGAGGAACAAGAGACGAACGAAGTCCTACATCGGTGTCTGCCGGAGTATTGAGAATGTGGTATTGCTTTACGCGGTCTCAGTCTCAGTAGGAGTACCTTGCTCCGATATGAGTTGAGAAGTTTCCGGGGAAGTCCCCTATAAGGCTAGTCCGGTTCCACTCTTCTCTCAATGTCAGTGCTTGGGAGGATCGGGTACAGCGAGATCACTTTTCAGCTTGTTAGTCTTAGTCCGCTATGCATGAAAGCAAGGAGGAGAGAAGCTCTCTTTCTTCCTCAGGAATCCGGTTGTGAGATATTTTTATACAAGGTCTCACATCTAGAGATGCCCTACCCATAGAGGAATGAGTTGGTAGCAGACAAGTCATTCCGCAATGAAACTTCCATGGCGTAGATTGACCTTTCACGAATCTGTCTTGAAGAGTGAATTGCATAGATAAGGTTCCTATCTCTACACGGTACTTCCACAATGAGATCAGAAAAGTAAAGAAGGAGCTTTCTATCTTCCTTGGTATGTATAGTCCACTCGATGAGTATCCCTAGAATTTACGTTCCAATTATTAAAAAGAAGGTCTTACTTCCTACCGTTGAATGCGTGTGGTCAACTGTGTAATCGAGGCTGCTAAAGACTTTCATGGTTAAGTAAGGGCGTTAAGCAGAAGAAGAACCAAAACAAGATAGGGCGGTCTCTGCTTCTCTCTAACTAACAGGAGAAGCAGAACATGTAGCTTTTCATCCTTGCTTGATCATCCTATCAGTCATGGTAACGGATTGACTATTTTTCTTTCGGTAGCCGGTTTGACTCTTTGTGATCGAACAAAACAAAAACAAGATATATCGTAGTAAAGTAGAGCTAGACTGCATGACATGATTGGCTTGTGATAGAAAGGAGTGCCCTAAGGCTTTTGAAGGGCTTTATTCTTTCTCGAACTCGAAAGGGCTTGCTTGAGATATCACATTCATCAACTAGTTGTAGTCTAGCGAATCGGATCTTTGACACTAGGAGTACAGAGAATCGGCTGTTGCAAGCCAGTATCCGTTCCTGCTGTCCAAGGAGCCAACGATTGTTAGCACGACTTCTGCTTTATAGAATGTATTTCCTGTCTTCGTTCTAGCAATCTATCTTCTATACCCCTTTGGCTTTTTAAGAAATAAGGCTTGGTAGCAGCAAGCACCCTTGCTTTCGGGAAGTCAAAGACTGTCTTTTCCCTCTTTCCCATCGGGATGTCAATAAAATTCCTTCTATCCTTGCTCTTACAGAATCCGCTGCACTATTAGGCTAACTTTCATCTGGGTAAGAAGACTCGCTTTCCGTACCGACAAAAAGCATAGTATTCAAGCCACACCCCCATCCCTTTTTATCATCCGATCATGTGCAGCCCACTAGGGGCGCCTTCTGTGCCCATTATCAATAGATAGACCTAACAGGGTAGAACTCGAGATTCAGTGGAAGCCTAATCAGTCCAGAATCAGCTTATTTAGAGAGCTAGGACTTTCTTCTCCGTAGGTTGTCTTTAACCCACTTCTCTATATCTTCTAGCCGATACATAAGAGCAGAGGAGAAAAAATATTAATATATATAACATATACACATTTCAAAAAACAGAACTTTTCTTATTACTTGACTTCCTATTCTCTTTAATAAAGAGGGAAAGGTATACTTCAGGATCTCCTGCTTCATATCTTCCCTTAAAAACCTATAGGGAAGGGAAGATTTCTTATTACTTTTCTATAGTCTTACTCATCACCCTTATATGCTCTCGAGAAGGTATTCTTCACAATTACAGACTTTTAGCAGCCGGTGCAGATGTGGAAGCTAGAGCAGAGCTCTTTATACGAAAGGGTGGTCTTGGTCGGTTTAGACCTCGCCTATAGGGCTTTTTATGCCCGAAAAAGAGGGGCAAGCTTTTGAAAGCAAGGTATGCACGAGCAGAGTAGCTGAACCGAGACTGGATCGAGTTCATTTACGCTTTGCCTTCATTTCGAATTCGAGTTGTTCAATCAATAGGAGGAGGTAAGCGCTAGTCTTTTGGAGCAGTCGTACTGTCCTTTGAAGAAATCCCGGCCCGGGTCTTTTCTTTACCTTTACATGTCGATTCCGCAAGCAAGGCTAATTTTGTCTTTGCATTCATGCATTCTGACTCTTCGACCTCGACCAGAACATCCCCTTCAATAAGCAGCGCCTTACCTACTAAGCTAAGCTTTAAAGAGTAATCCACCGGGGAAGAACCAACAGAAACATCTTTTTTTTTTGAAGCACTTCTTCCTATTCTATATAGAAATAGAAAAAGCGAGAAGTTCAGTGTGAAAAGCCATAGGTGTTCTTTCTGTGAAAGCTTGCCCAACCTAGTAAGAAAGGGGGCGCGCTATAGAGTAAGGTTGCTGGGCAGGCAGAAGCTGCGCGAGGAGGCTTTGAAGCCCTGAAGTTTGAGTAGTGTGGGAAGCTCCTTTCCGTATTCCGTCTTCCTGCCGGCTGTTTAAAGCATAACTAAAAAATAGGTATAAGCTTATTTTTGGCATCTTGTTGCTTCGGAAGGGGAGTCAAAATAGCGTCGTTTCCGTTTCTGAAAATGCCTCGCTTGCCAGTTGCATTTTATTGGAATGAAGATAATAATAAAAATAAGTAAACGAATGGGAAAGATTCCTTTTCCTTAGTTATTTGTTTTGAGAAGACCCCTTAAGCGGCCAAAGCAAGAAGTTTTAGTATTGTTGCTAGCTTTTGCCGGCTGTCAGCTAAGAGAAGCTCCTTGTGGATCCTAGGCAGCAAACGTAGTGAATTGAGTGCAGATTTTTTAGAAACTCTCCATTCTTCGCCCCTTACGTACGAAAGGAAGGAAAACTCAACTAGCCGCAACTAATATTAATATTTGCCAGAAAACAAGCCCCTCCATAACCACTAAAAACATCTTGTCTTTCAAATCTTCCCTCGCAAAAAAAAACACTCTCTGTTAGGGCTCTTTCTTTTGATTGAGAACTGGGGTTCCCATAACAAAAAGTTTCTTGCCACTACACCGAAAGAAAGTTCAACTCATACTACTTGACTTCCTATTCCCAAAGCAAGTAGCTTTGATTTGGGAATAAGCTAAACAAAAGGGGTATGACTTGAGAAAGTAAGATCTCCGATCTGTTGTCGGGAAAAGGAGCTCCAATGGTACTTTAGAATAATAGGGACTAATAGGAGAATGCAAATAATAGATCCTTTTAGCCAAATCTAGCTTTTGAGTTTGGAACTAGGTTTTTTCTTCCAGCTATTCTTCCTTCCTTTATTCCTTAAGAGGTCCCCATACTCGCTACTTTAAGGTTAGGAATAAAAGGAATGAGAACTCCTTTGCCTTTAATGCTCTAAAAGATGTCACTCGTTGATTAGATGCATCTACCCGCGTTGAGGGCATTCTCCGCTTTGGAGTGGGCTCCCCTCCCCTTTTTTTATTAGTTAGAAGACTCTCCTTCCCAGTACCGATACGACCTAGCAGCAGAAAGGGAGGAATGTGGCAACTAACAAAACAAATAGCAAGCCAAGGCAGAAGGGAAAGACCCCACCACAGAACAGGGATACAACCCTTTTCTTCAAGTCCTATTCCTCGTAACACTCGCTACTTTTAGACTCGCTCAGGTATGTCACTCTCCAGACTCGCTACATCTTTATCCTTCTTAGACTCGCTTTCATATATTCCACTCGTTGCGGAGCCTATTCCACTCCTTTCTTCCACTCGCTCGTTAGAGGATTGAAAGTGAAGGAAGCAAGGTGCGACTTTTTGAATATATAAATCGCGAGTATTCAAATGAAAGAGATTTTGGGTAATAAGAGACCAGAAAGCGAAAATCAGTAGATTCATATGGCCTACTCGCCTAGGTAGTTCCCTAAGCGGGAGTATGACAACAAATCTCATGCTTAACTTACTTCTCGCGGAAAGTCTTCCACGACTTGACTACTCTATATGACTCGTTCTACATACTCGTTCCAGGGATTCCTCTCGTTGGACGGCAGCTCCTTTCGTGGAACCGAACGAGTTCTACGGCAGCTCCTTCGCTTCAACCTTAAAGAGTAGAAAGATAAGCTCATCAGTCTCCCGTAGATTGTTGGAAGAGGGTCCGCGTAAGAGAATCAAGGACGATTCCTAATTCATAGAACCCGGGAAAGTCTTCCCTCGCTTTTGAATGAGATTGGCTTTGTCTTCAGTCTACCGCTTGACTAGATTATCAAAGGCCACCTTCCGGAGCTAGAAAGATACTGATTCTTCGCTTTCGGGTAGAAAGCCCTTTTCCATGCTTGAATTTGAATCAGGAGACCTTTTAGCGTGCCACCCTTCGGAACAACTATGAGTCTAGGTATGGTACCCCCTTATCTAATATCTTAGTCGACCTAGCGTAGGTCACTCTTACTAGACCGGATTCCCTTTTGAATGAGATTAGTCGATAGGAAGGAGTGTAATAGGATAGGATTTCTCATTAGAAGAAGTCGCCCCCAACGAGTGAAACAAACGGAAGAAAGGAGTTACAGACTTTCTGAGTATAAGCCGGGAAGGAAGAGTCAAAAGAGTACTCAGAGCTTTTACATTAGATTAGGAGATAGATTCTCAAGCTTCGTGCCGCGCTCTTTTGAATGAGATGTAGAGATGGGGCCTTCTGACTTTGAAGCCTTGCCTTTGATTAGTGAGTCCCCCGGTAAAGCTCCCAGCCGGCCTCAGAGTTCCCGTAGCTTAAGGATAGCGAGTCTCCTTCTTCACATTCTAATATAGTGAATAGGCTTTACTAAGATAAGGGGATGCCCTAAAAGGTCCCGTACCCCAAACTCTAATTCAAATCCATCTCCTATCTTAGCTGATCGGTAATAGGCTGAGGCCCCTAGACCCAATCCAGTCACTTTTCTGGTCTCCTTCCACTAATGAATGAACATTCTTTCTGATCCAACGAGTGTAATCTCTTTTGCCAGTCTAAAGACCTTATCTTAGTAGCCGTGGAAGAAAAGTAGTATATAAGACGACGGGGTTGAGCAGAGCCTCTATAGCCGCCTTGGGTTCTCATTCCTTAAGAGACTCCTTCGGTACTACTGCTTTGAGGTTGCCGGGATTTTATTATACCACTTTCATCCCTGATTCCCCAACGAGCTCTTTAGGCTCGAAAAAGGTATTCCACTTGCTAAGTCCCGTAGCAAGGAGTGAAGTACCGGAGCGAGTAATATAAAAGTAAACGAGTGGAACGAACTCCATAAACGAGAGGAATACCTGGAACGAGTATGTAGCTAGAGCCATAAGAGCTCCTTTCTACGGGACTTCGCTCCTTTGGATAAAGTTGCAAATAGAGGTCAAGCACCCCTTCTTATGGAGACTGCTTTCTCTAAGCTTAACGCCCTATTCTTACCTACGCTTTTCTTTGAAATTACATAGAAAAGTGGAAAGTCGTGCAATCAAGTCAGTCTCATAGATTCAAGCTAAGGAAAAAGAAGAAGAGTGTGTTAGGGCCCTACTGCATTTCCATTGATCCCTACTTTTTCTACTCGCTACGGGACTTTTATATACTCGTGACTATGTCACTCTAACCCTTAGACTCCCGGAAGTCGGAGCTTTACCTAGGTCTCAATGGAAAGACCGGAAGCAGGCCACGTCGACTTGCTCTCGGGAAAGTCTATATCAAAGGTCGTATAGGGCCGGTGCTGATTTGGCATTCATCAGGGCGCCCGGCTTTCAGTTCATCTTCGATTCTATTTCCTTTCATCTATATCTGAAGCTATCCAATACCGTAGCTTTCAGACTCCTTTCTCTTATGACTCACTAAAGTCAAGGTCTTTCGTTCGTTGGTATTCCAGGGACGGCAGCTCTAAAAGCAAAGGCCGCTAGTCCGTCATATGGATATGGTCTTTTCTTTTTGGCCACTACTCAATATGACTCGCTCCGGTACTCCACTCCTTAAAAAAGGTACTTCACTCGTTCCGCTCCAAAGAAGTTCAATAAAGGACACGTCGGCCCTCTTACATTCCACTACGCCTCTCTTTCTTCAGGGAAAGTCAATCTAACTACTATTCAATCTAACTACTATGATAACTTCCGCGAGTATAAGGGCGGAGGTAAGAATGATAAAGATCTTCCTCTGGTTCGGCGAGTCGGTGCTTTAGCCATCTCTTTTGCCTTTGACTACCGGGCAGAGGTTCAATGACAACACCGCTTTATACTATACGACGCATCAGCTAGTCTATTCCTTTGATTCCTCTTCCATTCTCGTTCCAGGTATGGGGGTTCGCTGCCTTCCTCTCGCTTCGCTCGAGCTACTTCTACCTTCCCTACCTATAGAAGGAAAGAAAGTAAGCAGTCGACTTCTTAGCTGGTCTTCAAGTAAGAGCTCTTGGTTTTACTGTGTTTTTATTTCGCCTTACCATCTTTCTATAGTCCTGTCCTGCTCTCTTCTTATTTCCTCCCCGTACAGCCGTACGCAAGTCTACTTCTCTTCTTCCTCTATCTCCGCTCTTCCAGCTCTCCTTCTGTTAAGGCTAGAGTCACTCTGTCAACAAAACAAGCCGTTAGTCAAGAGGTTAGTTACCGTGTTCGGTATCGGCAGAGAAAGTAGAGAAGGACAGTGACACAATAGCTCTTAACATAAGCAAGCTGTCAAGAGGGAGCAATGCAGTCAGTATACAGAATCGGCTTTTTAACCATTCGATTCGCGGGCTTAGTCACCCCTACCCTATGGATGGTTTCATAGCTTCTGTCAGGTCAGGAGTGAACGAAGGAAAGGTGGTTTCAAGGAAGCCTTCCTTTGATTGTGCGTTTACGCTTTGTTTAAGCAGCTTTTAATGCGCTTTCTAATCCGCTTCTGTAAAGAAAGGAGAACAGAGAGGCTAAGGCTAACTAACTTACATGATTTCAACTATGCCTGAAAGGTGAACAAGAAGAGTGTTCACTAGTAGCTAGTATTGAAAGAAAAGAAGCCGTTCCTTCGCTGCTTGCTTTGTGCGCTAAGAGCTTTTCTTTCCTTGCGGATAGGAAGAATTGAATAGGAACATAAAAGGACATTGTTTAGAGTGAAACTGAACCAAAGGCCCTCTCTCTGTAGGACTCGCTATCTATGCCACAAGGCTACTTCAAGGCAAGCTGGATCTCCTAGTTCGGGTATGAATTCTCATTCGAGAAGTCCCTCTTAGGTATAGACAAGATATGGTACCACAAAGCTAGGGGACTACAATTGAGTATGCCTAATTTCTTCTGTGAAAAGCTTCAAAGTTGTCTGGGTTCAATTGAAAATTGCCCTAAGATTGAAGGTTTGACCTCGAAGAACTGTCGCAAGTTGAAAGTGACATCTTTGTGGGTTCGGCCCTAAAGTGTGGATCATCGGGTTGAGTACAAAGCATGTTTCAGACCTTGGGCAGTGACTTACTTTTAGTATAATTGATAAAGTAGGAATAGATCTATTCCTTGTCTCTCTCCATTGTTGACTCAGCTTGTGCCTGTTCGGGAGAAGTTGGGTGTCCCGGCTCATAAGAACTGAAATTCGTATGCTTTGGTTTTGGCACCTGCGTCAAAGGCACGAGAAAAGAAAACCTTTCCTACTTAAATAATCGATATGAAAGCGCTTTCATAGGCCACGTTGACTAGGTTGATCTTTAATCATCAAATCACGAGTTTCAGTCCATTTCTGTTCTGGATCCCTTCGTGAGAGTAGAAAACTTCGCTATCTTATGCTCGAAAAGTGCTCTTCTTGAGCGATCCTTTCTATGAGCGGGGCAGCTAGTAGAGAGAAAATCTCCATCTTTTTAAGCCGGTCCCATTGATCTAATCAAAGCTTGTTACGATCAGGCTCATTTGACTGAGATCGTGCCTGGAAAAGGCTGGGGTAGGGTCAGTTCGTTTGGCGCTTCGAGGCTGTTTTCGACTCATAGAAGAAAAGAAGGAAGCCCACTATTTTGTCTATTTAAGACAAGAAATGGAGTAAGGGACGGGAAGCTACTCTTGTTTATCATGCGCCTTGTGTGCTTTGTATTCTCTATCGCTTGGGAATAAACGATCGCGATGTAGCAGGGTCGTGATAACTCTTTTCAAGCGGATCAACAAAGGCGAGATCCGCTCACTTGCCCACCGACCCGTCTCTTATACGATGAAACTAAGTCCATAAACTATATAAGAAGAGGAGACAGAGAGGTAGTAAGTTGCCCGCTTGTAGCAAGTTTTTACAGGACGTAGCTAAACCTTCCGAGGGACATCCTTCTATGTCAAAGAAATCTTACCCCACAATGCCAGTAGTTGATAACCATTATATGGCGAGGCTTGGATAACAGATCTTAATTCCAGTATAAGCAGTTGATCTCTACTAAAGAGGGTAAGCGAGACATAGCCCAGAAGCTTTTAGCCAGATTTTGAATTCGGTGTGTTAAGCATGGTGCCATGAAACAAGAATTGGAATAAGGCTAATAGATGACCGGATAGCTAGGCCGGTAGATCACATAGGGGATCCCCCTAATTTGAGGAAGCGGATTGTCTTGGTTGGGAATTCACCATTTATTCTCCAGATTTCTGTTATCCTACGATATTGGATTTCAGAATGAATATTCTTCGACTTTCTCCTTCTCTCGAAACCTCTCTAGCTTTCGATTTTTTTACTGTAGCTACTCTAGTTCTCACTCCAAGTATTCCGTTCGTTCCAGGAACGAAGTACTCGAAAAACGGGAGAGGTATGTAATTTCGGTCTTCTACAACTGCGCTCTTACCGTATGATATGAATATTGGAACTCCTATATTTTAGGTTGTCTATCGCAAGACTTTCGAAACCACAGGTTTTCCCTAGTCTAATCGCTGTCTCAGGCCCTTTTCCGATGCCATAAGGAAAGGTGCTCCGTAGTAGAGGAAGAGTCAAGAAGTAAGAGATGCCCTAAGGGAGAGGAATGGAGGGACGGGAAGCTCAGACTCTAGCTATACTAGCTAACCCGCTTCTCTAGCTCTCATAAAGAGAAGGAATGAATTCACTCAACAAGTCCTATATTAAGGCTCATTAGTTCACTATCTCAACTTCTCTAGCTTTATAGCTACTCCTTTCAAGTATTCCACTCGTTTATATTCCGCTCACTCCCTTCTTTCATATTAATATTTTTTTTAGACGAGCCCCTTCAAAGCAGCTTCGTAGGCCAAGAGCAGAGGGAACGAGCGAAAGGGCTGCTTTGCTTGCCGGAACAGCAGATCGAGCTCGGAGCAGCCTATTAGTTATTACATTTCCAAAGGGGACTGCTCTTTTGCCCCAACTATTCCAAAAAAAAAAAGGGTAACCAATTGGTCTAATTCTGAGACAAAATCGTGTACTTTGCCCTTATTAGGAAACTTCTTCAGTGGGAACTGCACTTGCCATGCCTCCTTCCGAAGTGAAAGTAAGGAATTGCCCTGTCTGATTCGTAAAGTGGGAAGGGCCCTAGCAGCTAAAGTGAAAGTGATGCCCCCAGTCCATGAAAGTTATCAGACAGATATGGTTCTAAAGACCGCTAGTAACGCCCTGGCAAGTTACATCCTTCTAAAGGACTTTAGGGATTTTGAATATTTCATCTGCAACGGGCAATCGAATGGGGTCTTTTCTTAAAGTGGGTAGATTCCCGGCCACAGCTCTGCTTTTGCCTAACCCATCTCCATCTATCCCTCTATCTACGTCAATCCTAGGCGGGTCATACCTACGCAGCAAGAATTCCTACTTCTTTAGTGGCGCTAAGTGAGACTAGGAAGGAAGGTAGTATTTTGGAGCAGAAGTTGGATTCTAAAGACCGGTTGTGGGCGAGGAGGGATTCGAACCCACGACACCAATATTCAAAATAGCACCTGCAGTGAAGCAACATAAAAATACGAGATGTCTAATCTAAGCTAAGAACTCATGTGTCGGTTGTTCGTCTTACACGGCCTGGTATCCCCGAACTGACTCAAAAGGCTTGAAAGGGCCCCTTTCACCATAGACAAGCGTGAGATCGACATACAGAGGATAGACCAGACCTTATGCGGCATGGGGCGAAAGCCGAAGAAACTAAGGGAATCGGGCAAGCCATCAATCCAGTGGATTACCTTGAACTGATCTTCGTTCCCTACCATAGGGGAATTAATATACTATTGATAGGCGCAGGTGATCCCTAATGGGCTCGCTTAAGCGATCTCTAGATAGCCCTACTAATAAGAACTACTTGGAGTTCCATACCAATCAAAAGATTGAAATGGGACCAGGAAGACAGCCCGCCACTTACTCTAATAACCTCGGTTACATTCTATGAAATCTACATTTAAAACTGGGGGCTCCTCCAGTCTTATTTTGCATCATAAGTAAGGCAACCTCTGTCTGCCTTATAAAATGAGCTGTACCGAGAGAAGAATAGCCTCTTTTCAGTTTCCCGTGCTACGGGCTGCTACAACATCATATGTCATGATGCTCTTCTCTGAGCCGCACCAGGCATCTCAGTTGTTCTTGTTATCAACCGGTTTTGATTGGTAAATCATTGAATACATTCACAACCATTAGTGAATTCCCACTGCAATCCCAATCCCTTGCTGATGTGATGTGTTTTACATCGCACCGACGCTCTCTTATCTATTAGCGATAGGGTTTGCGTAAGACTCGAGAGTCAACAAATGCAGGAATAGCTCCTCTGATGACTCAAGCAGAGTTGGTTTCTGATTCCCTGGCCGTAAGGGTGCTTTCGCTTCCTATATCGAAAGCGCACTCACAATCTATGGCTCACTTAAGGCTAGAAGCCGTAGCCACAAGCCTTAGCCATGTCTCTGTTTTCCTCCCTAGAAACTGGAATACCAGGAAGGCGAAGCTAGAAAGCTCGTATACCAAATCAACCTACAATCTCATTTCGATACGTTTCCCCGGAAGGGAAGATCTCGCTTGACTGACCGTACGTCTTAAGCTAGGTCCGTGAATGGCGAACTTCTATTCGTTTTATGGATTCACCCTAGGTATGTATACTTGTATGTATGGGCCGATAAGAAATCTTCTCTATCGCCACAAGCTCACACGGCATTATCTTATAAAAGGCAGCCTCCTATCGTATTTTTTCCACGGTATAGGCGAATTGAGAACAAAGCTCATTCTATGATATATGTTTCTGATCCTAGTCTGCCAACTGAACCGATCGTATAATCACCAGTTTGGGCTAAGCTGAACTTTCACTTATTATCAGAAGCGGTATCGGACCGGCTCAGTAACTTCCTTTTTTAGTAACTCGCACAAGCACAAGAGAAAGGAAAGAGTCGTCCTGGCGATTCAGTCGAAAGGAGGGAAGGTTCGTTAGGAAGAGATTTTTCCATTCCCGAACCTTTGGGCACACCCTTTTGGTTCGATTAAGCACTCAGATGAACCTGAGAGGAGAGAAGCTATTTGAAGAAAGGAGAGATGAAGAGCTAGCTGCATAGCCGTATATAGCTATAGTCTTCAGAAGATTTTGACTTAGTGTTAGTACCTGTCTATGGCTTGGGGGATTAGGAAGGCTTTCTTTTTCCAAGTCCGGCTCAATACATAAGCCTAAGTAATCTCTTCTTTAAAAGAATTTAGGGGAACTTCCACGAATCCATAGGACTGCTAGCCGCGTCAATAGCTCTTACGTCCTTGCCACGCCTCCCTTTCGCTAGAAAAGAGATTCAATCGGATCTTCTGTGGTCTGCCGACCAAGAACATGAACTTCTTCGCTGTAAAATGGACCATAAGTCCCGGCCCGAGAACTCTTCAGTAGATGGAATGGAGTAAGGACCGAGAACAAACGAAAGTGCAGGCCTTTTTGTTTAAGCCTTAGTACGGGTATGTCATGTCTTTGCTTTTATTAAGCCGCTATGGAGCCATCGTACTCACCTCAGGAGATCAAACAAAGGGATCCAAGGAAGAAAGTCTCACACAAGCATAGAAAAGGGAATCAGATTTACAAAAGACTGAGTTCGTCCTGAGTCCTAGTTACAAGGAAAGGAAGAATCGTACTGTCGTGCTGGATACCACTCAACAAACAGGAAAGGAATGTACATCGTGTTCCCTGCGGGGGTTAAGGCCCATCCCTTTCCTTTCTTTTTCTAAATCTATTCTTTCCGGGCAAGCCAATTCAAAAGACTAAATGGTAGGGGAGGTTGAATCTCTTTCCTTTGGTTCGGTGAGTAAGGGCAGTGCTAATCCGAGTGGTGGACGTAAGCAACCGCTAAGAAAGCCAGCAAGCAAGGACCTTCGTTCCACGGCATCCTCTTCTTTTTTGTAATATGTAATAAGAAGTTCCGTCCCTTCCCTAAAATTGGGGTTATTCTTTATATACGAGTTTACCAGGGGTTGCAAGAACAGCTTCAACAACAGCCAAAGTAGGCCCCGCCATAGGATACGGAAGCGAGAACATAAATAATGGTGTAAGCTCATCACTGAGTGGGGACTGCATAAGAAAGAACATCTTTTGTGTACCCCCTCTTCGGTCATTCCATTCTTGGGGTCTAACAAGACTAGTCATTTCGGCATCTCCGCGAAAGACTAGCCCCACCCATTAGTTCTCTTATATTCTGCGTGGACTGGCGACATGTAGGAGAGAGTTTGGAATTCAAAATTGGATTTTAAAAGAAAAAGAACAAAATTAGTAAGCGTGCAAAGAAACTGGATGCATGTCCTATGGGGGAACCCTTTTTATGCCAAGGGTGGGCCTAGCATGATGCAGATCCTTCGGGGTGAGGTCCGTTTACCAAACCTGTCTTGGGCAGAGATTTAATGCAAAAGAAAAGAGATGAGCACTTCATCGGTAAACCTCGGAGTTTTAGATAAACTTATTACATCATTCCTTGAATGTGATTCAGTACAACATCATTGTATTTCCGCAACCTATCTATCGTAGCATCTTTCGTTTCCCTGAAGTAAGGACTCTTCATTCGGACAGTCTCATCATGTAACTTGGCACACTTCCTTTTTAGGGTTTGATGTTGCTCACGAACCTCTTCATACAATTCTCAGTTCTTTTCAGCCAGATCCTTGTACTTTTGCACAGAATGCCTCAACTGGATGTTTTCCCTGTCCTTTGCATCTATCATAGCCCTGAAATCTTAACTTCCTCAGATGGGTCAAGAACTGTCTGTGATTCCCCTGTGGTAGAATTCTTAAGCCATTCCTCATATTGTGGAGTGATTCTAGCCGCGTGCTAGAATTGTGGATCATAGGTGATATCCTTGTCATCAGATAATGACCCCCAGGCTTCGGTAATTTGAGACTTCATTAGAATCTTGGTGGGACAGACCCCCTTATCAAAAATAACAGTGAAGTCTGCAAAATCAGGAGTAGGCGGAATCCCTTGAATGCGTCCTAACTGCCTAAGAAATCTTTTGAGTGCATAAGCTATGATGCCCTGAGTCCTGAGTAAGGGTATGAAATCCAGCCGATTGGTGCGAAGAGCAGGCTCAGTACAATCAGTCCAGTCCAGTACCCATCTGATTTTGTAGTCACGTAGCGCACGTAAAAAAAACCAGATACCCAGATGCATCCTTGGGCAAGTTGACCCTGTCGACCCTTGTGTCATAAGTGGCTATCCAGTTGTTCCCAGTCGGTGGCAGGCTATTTCGGATGGATTGTCTGCATTTGAAATGCTCCATAGCCCAGACATGCAGAATGCGATTTGCACCAAAGAAGAAACTGGCTCCTTGTTTGCAGAGAGTACAAGACACAAAAAGATCAGCTACGATTGTAGGCACAATAGAACCCTGTCGGCCTCCAATTCCAAAAAATAAGTCCGAAATCATTTTAACAATTTTGAAACGGATCCTCTTATCCGACCTCGGAAATAAGTAAATGCCTGCCATGACCAATCCATATACCCAAGGTCGCTTTTGCTTCCAAGCTTGCTCGGATGGAAGTAAGAAATCTTGACGAAAAGTGCTGAATCCACTCCGAATCGCAAACCTATCATACAGGAATTTCACATCTATCGAAGCAGCATCATCAGGCCCTGGTACTGCGGACTTACGTAGACCGGTAAAAGTACAAAAATCAGCCTTCTTGGAGGTGCTTGGGAATATCACAAGTCTTTCTCTTATTAGCAAATTAAGCAAACCGGCTACCTCTTCAACTGTTATGGTGATTTCGTAATCCCCAATTCTGAAAGCCGAACATTTAGGATCCCACAGATGCACTAAGGCTTCCACTAGGTAACCGTCAGATTCTACATTCTTGAAATCCCCTATAGGCCCCAGAAAATGTGCTACTTTCTTGATTTCAGCTGGCGAAAGAGCCCCGGCCATTTCTTGACTTGCTCTGGAACCTCTAGCAGTTCTTTGATGCGTCGGGGTCTATCCATCTGGAGAACAGCATCCTCCTGGTCAATTACCTTACCTACAGACCTCACCCTTCCGATCTAAGCTCCTATGCCTTTAGTCTGCTTTGAATGAGAATGGAACTCTTCGCTCACCTCACTTAGCAGTAGACTGAATGTAGATTGTCTCTAGTCGGTATGCCGATATGCGTAGTCCCTCGGTTTGGATAACCCAGGCTAAGCGAACTAAGGCACTCATGGAAAGGTGCCTTGCATAATCACTGCAAGTATTCTATCCTGACATAGGCATGTACTAGACTTTCTATGGTCATATATGATATTACTGAAAGCTCCTTCATATGAGTGAGAGATAGGGCTCCACTTGACAGCAGCCCCCTCGAAGGGTACTATAGGAGTTCTTAAAGATGTGCCTTCTTCTTCCTGAGGAGCGGTAGGTAACTTAGCCCCGGCGCTTGAGGGAACTCTTTCTCTTAAAAGAAGCATTGAAGAGCGAAGGGACTCTCGGGGAGAGGCACAAGTGGAAGTCTTCCTTACTCTGATAGTCTATTGAAGTCTTTGAATGCACGAGCTAGCCTTTAAGAGAGTCTAATGGATAAGAAGGTTAAGATAGGGCTAGATAGTGTGCCCACTTTATCCGCCTTGCAGCTTGTCAAGGAAGTCAAGAAGGACGAAGAAAGGTTTGTTGCCCAACATTTGTTAAACCCCCTCTTCTCGGGCGATAGGGTTTCCTCTTTAGACTCCGAGGCTCGAGTTTCTTTGTTGGTCGTAATTCTTACAGGGTGGAGGTCCCCTGGCGTAGTACAGAAAGAAAGTGGAAGAAAGTCTCATTTAGTACCTCGGTGGTCTATTATACCTACTGTCATCTAATAGCAAAAGCCTATTAGCCTTTAGATACAACTCGCGCCCGGTATTACCGGGATCTTTGAGCGCTTCGATGACCCAAATGAGATCTTCTCGTGTGACATCAGTTCTTCCGCTTCTTGCGAACGCTAGATGCTGCCTTTACCGCTGGCTGGACGTCCCTCCTGTCTGCAGTCCGTCCTTTTAGTTAGATAGTCTAAAGCTGTTCCCTTCCAACACATCATTCTAGTCCGCTCGGGCCTCGCCGGTCACGTATGGGGAGTCCCATCGCTGCATTCTTTGACCGTCAAGGGTCGAGCAACCGCTACATTTTTTGAACGGCCACAGCCTACATAAACTCTTTCTCCCTCTTTTCAAGGAAGTGAGTCTCAGGAACTGTATAAAAAGGACCGAGAACAAAAACCAAATCGAGATGAAAAAATCTAAGTACAAAACCGGAGCTTGGATTGGACTTCTATTGGATTATTGTATCAGAAGCACCACTTGACTTGAATTGATTATCTTATTATAAGTTATAAGAACGAACTACATCTTCCTTTCGATATCGTACTAAACTTGAATACATTGCTTCAAGTCTATTTCGTTCTATACGAAATTCAAGATTTGGTTGGTCTGAAATCTACCTTTCTACCAGTAGAAAGAAAGGAACTCTCTTTTTTTCAGCACTTGATAAACGAATGCCACTTTGCTTAAGACTTGAAAATAGATCTCTTGTCGGGCAGAGCAGTAATTGGTGGTCCGGTGTGGATTGTCGCATAAGCAGCTAGTCCTAATCTAGGCACATACGCCGGTTAGAGCTGCTAATCGGTTGGTTAGGCCGGTAAAAAGCAATGGGGCAGGAGAAGAGGGATTCGGCTATAATTAAGGAAATCCCAGTAAAAAGGAATCCCTACTATGTTCTCACTTAGTATATCTGGTGCAAGGTTGTAGGGCAGGGGCAAGATCAATAGGTCAAGTTTGTTATCTTCTGGGCGAGACTGCACCATCAATAGCTTATCAATCACCGTCTTGTCCAAGATCCCTTCTGCCTTTGCACTCGAGGGCCAATCGTAGTAAAGGAAAGGGCCACTAGTCTACCCTTGACAGGGAATAGCGGCCGTTGCCTTAGCTTAAAAGCTTTCGATAGCCAAAGGAAAAAGAAGGAAGTTTTCGCAACTCACGGGTAAGCGAAGCAGCGAGGGTTGTCCGGAGCAGTGTCAGCCTAAAAAGTGGCCTCGGAGCGCAGTCTTAAGGTTGGAGTTGTTGAACGCGCAACCAGAGAGGAGAGCTATAGGACTGTGTTTGGACTGGACGCGTGCCGAACAAAGATCGTGTCTATTTACGCTCAAAAAATCCATATAGGTGGAAAGCTGGAAGCTTTATAAAGTGACTCTTTGGACTAGTCTCATAGCCATCTATCTCTATAGCATCCCGCTATTCCTTCCTTATTCATTATAAGAGAATCAACGGCTTGCTTGCCGGCGCAGCTAAGGCTAAGCGGGGCTAGGCCCTAACTTCCATTCAGAAATATTTTTCTTCTGTTGAAGCTGAGACTTCTGCTTTGACTGTATACCATATAATTCGATAAGAAAGATCTACTACTTACCTTGTCGATGCTGAACGATAGAAGTACCTCGCTTCCTTCCTTGTGCAGAGCTTCCCTTCCTTCGCTAACTCGCTGCTCGCCTCTTGGGTTGGGTCCCCTGTCTTTCTTTCACTTGGGCAAGACGTTGCTAACGCTTGACTTCACTGTGCGACTACTCTTCTAAAGCAAGAAAAATTTTATTATTATTCAACAGAAGACATGGCACGGTACTCGGCTTCTTCTGTGCTGGACTTGGATACAGTTTCTTCTTTCTTGCTTTTCCAACAAATCAATGATGAGCCAAAGAAAACACAATAGCCTGTCTCTTGCACGACCACTACTTTTCTTGCAGGGAAGACTGAGCTCAGCCTAGACTGAATCCGTCATTCTTGGCAAAGGGATGCCTGGTAGAGTGCTTATGCCCGGGCCTCCAAGAGGCCAGGTAGGGAGAAAGCGGCCGTTGCAGTGATAGGAGTGTAATCTAATCTATCTTTCCTGTCCTTTCTCCTTTCCTTGCAGATTAGCTATTCCTGTCCTTGAGGAACTGGTTCAAGAGCTTTGGCAAGAGCAGCTTCAACTTGGGCTTTGACAAGACTTGGCTACGTGGAGTAGACCTCACTCGCTCTTTGGCTCGCTCCTGGCTTTTCTTTTGTAGCAAACTCTTCAACTTGTTGGGCAGCAGCTGCAAAGCCCTCTCCTTTCAGTCGAGCTGCTCCACCAATAGGTCAGTCGAGTACTACCAAAGCTTGCTAGCTGTAGCTTCGTACCTTGCTTTAGCTCTAGCTTCCGCACTTCGCTCGGTTCCACCAAATAATGAAGGGAGCCTTTTCAGATCCTTCGAGTGCAAAGCTAGCAACAGAGATTGTGGTTCCATACGCGGATTTAGATGCATCCCATACACTACCTCGATCAGAATCAATTCCAACAAAGCTATAGCCCGTTGTAAGGTTCGTAGCCTTTATAACGAGCACCTGGTCTAGTGGCATACCTTTCAGTTACATATACTGCTCCAGATGCCGTCGATCAACCAGTGAAGAGAATAGAAGCATAGGTATAGGCAAAGGTGGGAGGGATGAGAGAGCAAGCTGGCGTGGGGGCTTTGGCAATAAGATCCGAGCAAAGCAAGCCCTTTTTTTATTAACTACGAATAAAATTTAATATCTATATCTCTATTTTTTAAAGCTTCCCCGGAATAAGGAACTTCTTCCCGATCTGCCGCTTTAGCATTTTTCGTTTAAAAAGCCATTTCTACTCATTTTGAACAGTGCTTAGCTTAGGTCGACTAACCGGAGGCGAGATAGCTTTCTTAAGGATTGGCTGTCCTACTTACCATGCTTTCCATGCCATGTGCTTCCTCCAATACTGGAACTGGGGCTCCCCTATATAGTAAAGCACGTTCCTCAACAAGCTAATTAAGGGAAGTGGAGGCAGTCTCTGTCTGTTAAAAGAATTCGGGATCTCGGGGTCGGGTCGAAGAAGTAACAATAGTCGAAGTATAAATAGAAGGAGAACCCAATTCGAGTATTAGGCGAACTTTCACATGCACTTGCTCTGGCTTCTTAACTTAAGAAAGATTGAGACTTTTAGACCAAGCGGCAAAAGCAGTGATTTCCTGGGCAGGCACTAGTTCCGGAACTTAAACTCTCGTTTGAGCAGGTGAGTCAGGAAGTGATGGTGGTAGAAGGAATCAGAACTTCTTCTGTCTGCCCCAGGAGAACATCTGTTGACTTATCGACCAGAAAGCCTTTGCTATTATATAGTCCTCGGCTCTCTTTCATAAGACTCGTGTAGTCCACCCCCCAAAAAAAAGAGCTCCACTTTTAGCAGGAAGTGACTTATTTGGAAGCGATAAGCAGATTGATTGCTCGAAAGAGCCGTACCTAGCTAAGGGACGAACTATTCCTTTACTGATTGGAATGAGATTATGGAAATGATATTCCTTTTATTGCTTGCACCTACCAGAAAAGGGAGACGTGGCCCTAGGGTTAGGTTGAGACGGGCCAGCCCGAGCAGGCCCATGGGCTTATGGCCGAAAAGGCTGAATAGCAAACAGAGTGTGAGCCCAGTCGCTAAATTGGCCCTGTTAACATCCCGACCAAGACAAGTCGCTGGGTTTTGATGCAAGGCCCTTTTCGATCCACTCTCACGTAGGCCCTCGTCAAAAGGCACATGCTCATGATCAGAAGATGTCTCCCTACACTACCCTTTTGAAATAAAAAATTGGAATTGGGATCGATAGACTTCTAGGGGATAGGATACCTTTTCCTTTTGACTGGCAGGTCGTATCGAAGCTATTCTCTTCTCTTGTCTATCCCCTATCGACGGTTAGAATGCCGCTTAGCAGCATACTCGCTTCCTTCCTTGTACACCTACTAGACCCATACTCATATTACGAATGTGTTCACCAGACACCGGCCCTTACTTTGATTTTATACCTTGTGCTTTGACCGGCGCCGGGACGAAGCAAAGGTCGAGAGAAAGAAGTTGTAATGGAATTTAAAAGGAATAGAAAACTGACAGCTTAGCCAGCCGCTTCAACGGGGCAGTCTGGTTGAACGTCCCGTCCCATCCATAGGAATAAGACGTAAAACCTTCATGCACCAGTCATGGGCTGGTCGTAAAATAGACTGTTTAACAGCATTCGGGATCGCGAAGATCCTTAGCTTACCTGCTCCTTCTACTGGAAACCCCAGACGCCCTGGCTGGTACATCCAAACTTGAATTGCATCCTGGAGTGGACTGCGAAGACGCGATGAACCAAATTTGTATACATCGACAAGCCAGCCAGTCAACTCAGCTACTGCAGTGGTAAACCTACTACTTTCTTCAACCGGTTGATACCGATCGAAAGGAAAGGTCTTATTGTCAGGATCGTCCTCTCGTCTCGAGGGTAAACCACCCCCGACGGACGAAAGAATGCAAACGAAGGTTCAATGTACATAGACGACCAAGTTAACATAGACAACTCAAATGGGTTGGTTGAGTCCATTGACTTAACCCAACCGGTAGTTTTTCCCAATAGAGAGGCCTTATCCCACAAGCAGACGGAATAGAAATCCCAGAAGCTACGCAGGAACGGTAAATAAAAATTACTGAGGTAGTTTGGTGGCTAAATCGACCAATATGGAAGTCAAGCCTACCTTTTTTGTATATCCTAGCTGAAGGAGTCCTATAAAGCTTATGCCGGAACTCAGAAAAAACGAAAGTTATTCTCCTGCGGAGCCTCAGGCAGGGAAATGGGAAAGACTTAGGTTGGAGGTAAGCTTCCACCTGGCCATGTCATCCAAGAAGGCCTCGCCCTCGACGTGCATCATTTTGATGAAATCACTAAGTCTGGTAGGCTTCTGCACATGAAAGGCGTAATGGTTCAAGATATTTTCTGTCAGCTGCTGAAAAGAGGCTACAGAGGCCGGTCTAAGGTACCTGAACCAAACGACTGCAGGATCATGTAAAGATAACGGAACAAGCATAGGAGTGTGCTCAAGTGTAAGCGAGCGCTGTGTTCTCGGGTGTGCTGAACTTGGATGAAGGTCGACCAGACAGACCGCCCTTTCCCTGAAAGGTGAAAAAAGAGCGCTTATAAGACAGATATCACGCCATAGGAAAGACATTATGGCTTTTTGACTGACTTCTATTTCCTAGCCTTAACGCTGCCATAACCTTTCCCTTAGCTGCCACAAGACGTTCAAGCGCTGCGAGTCGTGCTTCTAGCGAGGGAGCACTCCTCTTAGCTCCTAGGGGATATGCCTTCGGGGGAAAGAAGAAAGTAGATGAGTTTACGCGTTGCAAACACAAACAAGAGGAAAGAACTAGACGAAGGAGAGGTACTTTATAGCAGGGCCGAAGGATGCATTTACAGAAATGAATGCCATAACCTGCTCGAATAGGCCAAAAGATATGGAATTCCCCGCTGGGAAAGACGTTGGTAGATGTCTCCCTCCTTACATACGATCTTCTTTCAGATTTTGCCTTGGTCTACTACCAGCAAGACGTTTCATTTCTGTTTTTGTAGGGTTTCGCCAAGTCTTCTTGATGTTGCTGCCATCATCTCAATTTCTTCGAGCCTTATGGGGACTCTGTTCACGACATGCTTAGACGCGCTTTGATTGACCGAGGGTTCGCTTTCTCTTGGTGCCCATGGTGTGACCATGTTTTCGGTGGGGAGAGATAGAGATGAGGAATGGCGGGGCGGTCTCGTATATAAGAAAGAGACTGTTTTTCGGTTTGCTTTAGGAGTTCTCTTTCCCTCTAACCTGTAACTCGCAATTTCATAAGAATAAGAGAAGCCAAAGCTACGCATTCACTCGTAGCATTCGTTAGGCCTACCCATCGCTTCGCCCCTTTACTTACTTATCGTAGAATAGAAAAGGTATCTTTTTCTTATATGCGAACCAGACCCTAAGCCCCTGGGATTCGTTGAAAGAAAGAGTCTTATTCTTGGCTTCAGGAACTCCTACTCGAATTGCCCCTATGTCTCAGAATTCCTATTTCTCTCAGACTTGCTTCCTTCCGCTTTGCCATCTTCTTGAGTCACCACGCTTAGGGCAACCAAAAGAATGAGTCCTGAGTCGGCTTAGGTAAAAGCCCGAGTATGTATCAGCCCGCATTGAGGCAAGTAAAGTTAAGTCTGACCGAAGAATCTGAACCAGGAGAAGTCGGATATGAATAAGAGCAAGTCGTTCCTAGCCATAGGAGTGTTTAGATACGCCCGGGGGAAGTGAGCCTTAATAAGATAAGGCAGGTGAGGAATGACTCGTGGACTCCGCTGTTGGTGGTGGTGGTATGGCATCAATTTCAAAAGAAGAAGTCGGATTAAGGAGCAGTAGGATAGTGAAAATCACCGAGCGAAAGCAGTCACTTCCGGAGTTAGCTCTGCAGATGATTGCCCATTTCCAAAGAGAAGAGCTCCTACCCGAAATTAAGTTAATTAAGAAATCTCCTGCATTGAGGTAAGGAAGGCAATGGGGGTCGGTCATACATCCATTTCATTTAGTTACAGAAACTACTAGTTAAGAGAACTAAAGGGCAGTATGTTTTCCATGAGTGCAAAAGCCATTAGATATGATTTCACCAACTCAAAACTCAAACTCTACCAACCCATTCTTCTTCGGAAGAAGATTCATCCCCGGCTGCGTCCAAGTCGCTAGCTAGTGACTAGATGGGACTTATAATCGGGATATGGCACGGGTTCCTGCCACCAACAACTTCAACCATGGGCGGTACCTTAACCGACGCCTCCTGCTCGCTCGATCATACCACTTCTGTTACTGAGATTGAGGAACTTTCCCTTCCCCATGTCAAGCCTTCACCGACCCGATAGATAAATCCTGAATCTAGCCTAATGCCATGTATAATCAGATTTGAAAGCAGCTTTTCCTTACCCATCTCCGAAAGACACGTTCTTGAACGTTGGACCTACTTGCGATGGATCTGTAGCGGCCTCGGCTTGACGTAAACTCATTGGCTTCTGGGCCTGCTTCCCTAAAAGCTGCGTAGCGAGCAGCTTCCCTTGATGGTGGACTGGACTTACCCGCGCGAAGAGGGGGCAATTCCATAGCTACCTAAACACATACTTTTATCGATTCCGTGCACGCCCGGAATTCAATGTCACCTTTTGCATTAGTCTTTCCTTCCTGTCTATCTCCTTCGGTCAGGTAGTTCTGCTTCTAGTGCCGGAGGAGGGGTAGAAGGGTAGTGTTCGAGATGTCTGAGCTTGGAGGTTCCGCTTCTCTAATTATAATAAACCAGACCTTGCCTTGCGTCTTCCTTTGCTGGCTAGATGCGGAAGTGAAGGTTCGCGCTTGGGGCGCTTATGCAATAAATATCCAGCTCGTGACAAAGCAAAGTCTTGTGACTTTCAGGAAAGAAAGAAGACGGTCAGTCTCTTACTATAGTAGTAATTATGACTTTTCATTTCATGACGACTTCTTTTATGACTTTTTACAGCTATATAAAATAAAAAAGTGGAAAAGGAAAAGGATTCGATGGGAAGGAAACTTCCTTTATGACTTTTTACAGCTATATAAAATGAAAAGGGTGCCAAACGTTTGATAATAGCTTTTTGAAGCCTTTCTGACAGAAATGGGTGGAATCGAATGGATCATTCCCTGAACCCGCCCTGTCGGAGATGACACGATAGATCTTTTTTAGTACGAGATTGCTCCCTTGCTTATGCCAAGCAGCATAGAAGCATAGCTTGTATTTTCTAACTTAACAAAGTGTGGACGAACTGCCTTGAATCGATCCCACCCTACGCCTTCTTCTAATTATAATATAATCCCAATCCCTAGCTCGACCACTTGTTAAGCATACGGGGGCAGGGAACACTATACGCCCTCTAGCTACTAATACCTTCCTAAAATTCTCTTAGCTCTATCCCTTTACCTTCGCTTCGAATGGCATTTGGATGCCATTCTCGCTCCGGCTTCCTTTTTGATTATAAATTCCCCTGTTTCAAACTATAAAATAGGGAAATCCGACCCGCCTCAGTCTTGAATGTAGCTTTTGAGTCATTTCCCACTTAGCAAGGAAAAACATCCTCTGGCGACCAAAGTATGGAACCGAGACAAGGATAAGAAAGTGGTGGGGGATTTGGAAAGAATCGCTTTTTAGCCACCCTGATTCAATTATCGTATTTGAATGTGAAGTCAACCTCGATGGAAAATCGACGGAAGTCTTGTTAATAAGCGAAAGAGTGTACTATCGAATAAGGAAGTGACTATTGGAATCTTCTTTTTGTGATATTTGTCTATGATCAGCTTCGCCTTAGATCAGAGTGGTCGTTTTGCGGCTTGATAGACAGCACTAACACGATCCATCCATCGATCTCTCTCCGGAGCTTTATACGTGGAAGGAGCATAGTTTACGGGTCCAAAGGGCTTGTCTTCGGTCTGTCAATCCACTTCCTTCTCTATTCGAGAACCCCGGCTTCCATTTCTAACTCATTTTAACCTACGACTTCATCTTCCTAGTCTACCTTACTAAATTCCCTTCTTTCCCCTCGGTCTCAAACAGTTCGTATTCCTGCTTTCAGTCCATTCCTAACTTGCTTTATTCTTTCCCTCCAGGGAGCCGACCGACTTATTGGATCAATGCCCGCACGTTAGTTAATGCCTTAGCCGAACTACCAGCTATTTGAAAAAGGACTACTTCATCCCCATCAGAGGGCGAAGGAAGATAATGCAGCTAAACTTAACCTTCTCCTTTCGCCGACTTCCCTTACTCTGCTTTCCCAGATTTTCTTTCTACGACACAACCGGTACGCCTTCAAGGGCTAGGAAGACGGAGTTCGTAGGCTAAGTGAACGGGGATACTTTTCCCCCATGGAAAAGCCCTATAGAGGACTAGCTATAGCAGCTCCTAGTCCCACACCGCTTACTGGTTTACCGGATACGAGAACTCTTGCACCGGGAATGAAACTAACTGCTGATTCCAGGGATGTGGATATTCCAACTTCTTTCTCTTCCTCAACAACAGTAAGACCGGAAACTTATATAAGACCAGCAGCACCGGTTACGTGCAGCGGTAAAAAAAGCAAGAGCAACTGCGTCTGATTGAAGAGCTCCAAGGCAAACAACAGATATTCCCGGGTAAGCATTCCGTTAGCTTTCAACTATTTGTCCACTAAACCTGACCTGACATCAGAAAGCCTAAACCTTACTTATAGTAGCTTACTGTTAAAGAGGAGTTCGTTGCTAAATCAATTGCTAAATAACTTCCTTCCATAACAGAACTTTTAGAAGAGCAGATCCAATACCAAGACGCCCAGAACTCTCACTTATATATCTATTTATTGCATAAGCGCCCCAAGCGCGAACCTTCACTTCCGCATCTAGCCAGCAAAGGAAGACGCAAGGCAAGGTCTGGTTTATTATAATTAGAGAAGCGGAACCTCCAAGCTCAGACATCTCGAACACTACCCTTCTACCCCTCCTCCGGCACTAGAAGCAGAACTACCTGACCGAAGGAGATAGACAGGAAGGAAAGACTAATGCAAAAGGTGACATTGAATTCCGGGCGTGCACGGAATCGATAAAAGTATGTGTTTAGGTAGCTATGGAATTGCCCCCTCTTCGCGCGGGTAAGTCCAGTCCACCATCAAGGGAAGCTGCTCGCTACGCAGCTTTTAGGGAAGCAGGCCCAGAAGCCAATGAGTTTACGTCAAGCCGAGGCCGCTACAGATCCATCGCAAGTAGGTCCAACGTTCAAGAACGTGTCTTTCGGAGATGGGTAAGGAAAAGCTGCTTTCAAATCTGATTATACATGGCATTAGGCTAGATTCAGGATTTATCTATCGGGTCGGTGAAGGCTTGACATGGGGAAGGGAAAGTTCCTCAATCTCAGTAACAGAAGTGGTATGATCGAGCGAGCAGGAGGCGTCGGTTAAGGTACCGCCCATGGTTCCTGTCAGCCGATCTAAGGGCGCAACTTGATCAAAGGTCCCATCCATAGGGATCCGAGCTAAAACACTCATCAACTACTTATGGTAGGGATATAAGAGTCTTTGCAAGATTTCATTTCCAATGGCAAAGATTCGTCTCTTTCTCGCTCCCTCAATCACCATACCCAACCTACCAAAATCACCCTGATATTCAAACTGTTCAAACGTGGGTTGGACCTACCCAACGCTCAAAGCAATCAAGATCTTTATTGGCCTTCTCAGTCTTAGTCGGGTCAAGGGGTATGGGGTATTTGTATAGTGAAAGTGCTAAGGGAATATCTTATTCTAAAAAGGGGCAATCCCTTCTCTTCTTGTATATGTCCTCCTTGCTTCAGTCGAAGTCTTAATAGAATCATTTGCTTTCGGATTCGTTCAAAAGCCTTCCAATCGGCCCAACAAGAAGAACATTCGATTCAGAGAAATAAGGTTGACCATCAGTGCGGATGGTTTAGAAGTATAACCCGATTATGAAACATAAAGGGTCTTTCCTACTGACTCAGCGAAGGAAGTGGGTACCAGATACAGATTAAGGGGCTTCTGCCTTACCAGATACTGCGGGAAGGCCTATTGGCGACTTTCCTTGTCTTCCTCAACACTCTTAGTGGATCCCACGGATAGTTCAGTTAAACTCAACATATGGATCGTGAACCCTCTGGTTTTCTAGGATTTTCATATGTTAAGCGTACGGACTCCCCCTAAAGAGTTCCCGGGGTCGGGCTTCGGTAACCAGCAGAAAGGATTTCTTCTTCTCCAGCATATTATGGCCCTGGACCTGTGGTAGAATGGAAGTAGAAGTAGGCCGTCTCGTCTCTGACATACCTTTCTTCTTGGCTCTCTTAGGCTGCGGGGCCGGTCTCTCAATTTCACTCTTGAAGAAATGGTGGTTTGCCCATAGATAGGTGATGGTCAACTTTTGTATATGGATTATGAAGCGCCAAGCGTTCTTACTTCACTACCTTTCTATGAGCTCCTAGGCAAGAGATCCTACTCCTTAAGATAAGAAGAGTCGTTAAGAGAAGGAAAGCCTTCCCTTTTTGAAGGGAGTGGATCCTTTCCACAAATAGAACTCTCGGTCTTGGTTCGGCTACTTAGCTTGAGTAAGACTTCATTTCAGGGTTAAGATTACGTTCTCCTATAGGGTTGTCCCTTCTTCCCTGATAGATACCGCTAGTACAGAGATTAGGCTCTCCTACCTACATAGAAAGCAACCTTACCTTAGATTATATCCCAGCCTGGTAAGTAAGAAATGGATTACCATACCATCCTACTAGAAGAAAGAAAAGAATAGACTGATTCCGGGATCTCTTCTTGGCGAATTTCTCCGCTTAGGATTAGCGGGACCATAGACTACGGAAGTAGCGCTTTCTACGGGTAGATTAGCATACCCGATCAGGTCCGGGGTTGGGATACCAGGTTCCAGTGCTACGAACCAGAAGTTGCTCGATAGGAAGGGCTTCTTTATAAAAAAAGAAAGATGAAATTTCATAATAGAGGAAAGATGGTAGCCTAGTTTGGATGAAAGGTATGCCACAAGGCTATCCGAGTTCACAGATGTCCTTGCTTATCTCTCTTTTCAGAAGGATTGGGTGCTCATAACACGGGATATCCACAAGAAAAGTCAGAAGGAACCATAGCTGCTAGAATGCAATCTAACTAAACCTCCAACTCTGGTCTTTTTGTTCAGGGAGAAACTTGATATCTTAGTTCAGACTAAACAAGATAGGCTGGTGAGGTAAATACTGCTTAGAGAGAGGTCGTTACAAAAAGAATTTAGTGATTGACCTAAGACTTGAATTAAGGTTCTGCTTATTTAGAGGGAAGCAAGCTAAGCAATCCCCGCGAATAATATTTTCTTATTACCAAAGTAGTCCCGCCTGTCTATGTCTATAAAGACAGATAAAGCGCTCTTTCACCTAATCCCAGGGATAAGCGGTAGGTCTAAGAGAGCAAGGTCAGTAAAGCTATAAATCGTGCTTTGCTTTGGTTTCGAACTGTCCAGGGGTCAGGTCAAGCAGGACAGGAATGTGGGTGTACTTTTAGCTGAGTCAGTGTCATACTATTCATGATCAATTCAACCAGAGACGGGGAGGATACCTACATAGTTAAAAAGACCTTAAAAGGGCTATAGGCCCGCCTAACATAAAGAGGAAGAATCATACTACCCACATTGTTTGCCTTTCGACAGAAACATTTCCCTTAACCGTAGTAGGCAAGCAGGTAAACTATATTGTTCCCAGAGGCTTTCTTTAAAGCATCAAAACTACGTGTATCACTGGCAGTTCCCGGGAAAGTTATCTCGATCCGGCCAAAAAACGCAATTTCGACTCATCAAGATTCAATCTATTTGGGGGGTGCCCGAGCCCGGAAGCTTTAGTCGAACCCAAAGTCTTGGTAGGGTCCCCTTAACCCATCGTTCACTGCGGGATAGGTATAGCTTTTACACGGGAACGAAACGAGTCGGAATGAAGACGAAGAAAAGATTTGACTACAGCTTGGCTTCGAGACTCAAAGGAAAAGTGAACCTATTCCTCATCACTGCACTGTTCCGTTGCCTTGGTATCCGTGTTAGGAAGTCAAAAACACTCGTTGCCGATATATCTTGAAGTTTTGGAAATATATTTAAGTAAGTCATTAACATTTATCGGAAAATCGATAGTTTCTTTCTCGTCGGGTTCATGCTTGTCTTCCCCTTCTCATTCTCATCGTTTTCAAAATTGTGAGGTTTATGCAAATCCATAGTGCAAGATATTATTTTGCTTAGGCCAATGGCAGTGTGTAATTTGCAGGAAACTGAATGGAAGGTGAGGTGAATACATAGCTCCAAGCAAGGAAGATCTTAGAAATTTACCAGAACTGTCATCACCTGTGGTTGATTATGTTCAAACAAGAAACCCGCTTTTGTTTTGGAGAAAGTCAATTTCTCTTCTACGGAGATCATAAAAAAGGGATTTAGCAGCAAAGCCCCCATTACAGGTTGATCATAGGAAGGAGTCACTAGCCCCGGTCCTACTCACCGAGATTGCTGCCATCATTCAATCGCCCTTTCCATGCTTTCACTACTTGTCTTGACGATAGAGAGCACACTTAAAGCACACCGATCTGTCATTTAGAATAACTCCTTGGTACAGTCATTTTCATTTGCACCATTGATGGTCTAAAGCGCCTTCTACCTTCTCTATTGGCAACCACTAAGACTGCCCTCAACATTTCATCAGGATTTATCTCAGAAGCTAACCAGCTTAATTGTTCATCGTCAACAGCCTTAGAAAGGAAAAGGAGGCGGTTTGGTTCTGTCTCTAGTAGCTGGTGCTAATCCTTTTAACATCATTACTGACATCCTTTTATTGCAATTGCCGTGATAGCTGCTATTAATAGAGTAGCACCGACGAGCATGATTAAATTCCGTTTTTCACTTTTATCCTGCGCATCACTATCCTGTCTGTCTTCTATCATTTCAAGGATTCTTGTTCCTTCTTCTATTTGTTCTACCTGTTGTAGTAATTCTGCCATGAATTGTAAGATATCCCTTTCCATGAGATAGCTGAATGCCTCTTCTACTCCTCTCAATAGTATATCAGGTTGTACGTGAATTTTGAGAGCGGTCATTATCAATAAAGCGGCTATCTTAGTTTGCACACTGTTCTGCTCTACTATACGTCCTTTATTATTATGCCACTGTGCGGCGATTACGCGCGGCTTTGGATGGAGGTTCTTGAGTCCTCTCTCCGGCGACGGGATAAACCTCCTTGCTACAGACTTACCCGCCTGTATTTTTTTGATAGTTTTATATATGTCAGGTGTATCCTGCAATAATTTCACTATCTTAATAGGTTTTTGTCCCATCCCCCAGTGCATTGGGTTTTTTCTTAAGTTTTGATCTAATCCCTGGTTATAAGGCTTTCCAAAGAGTGGTTCTTTCCTCATGTATACATTAGTTCTGTCAATCTTTCCCCTGATGGCCAAGTTCGGTTGAGGAGATACTCTCTGTTGGTACATATGCAATGGTCTTCCTCCAGGACTTCTTCCTTTTTGTTCACCCGTATCATTTCTGTTTCTGTTCGTAAAGTGTGATTTGGTTAAACCTAAAATTGCTTTCATCCTTTTATTTTAAATACGTGCTTGGGGTTTGCTAAATGTGTATACTTTTTCTCCCTCCTGCCCGCTTAAAGAAAGGCAAAGAGACCCGTTCGGAAGTGTTCCCAACCCTTCCTTCACTACATGGACAGTCTAGTAGATTAGATTTATTAATCGAGTCAAGCCGCTTCCTTTCCTCTTTTAGTTGCCTTCCGAGGAGCTAACAGTCGGGAATGGAAGCTACGACGCCCTAAGGCTAGCAGAGCAGAAGAGCTACAGGAAGAATAGATTGAGTTGAGACCTAGGCCGCTACGTCGCTACTTGCATTGATCGATTCGCTCGGAAGCCATACAATGACTTCCTTCGCTACTCTCTTTCCTTTCATATTATATATGATTATTACTTTTCATATCTTCTTTCTTCGGATTTTCGTTCTGAACGATATCAGATGGGCGCTCTTCACACTATCGCATCATCTAGTGGTGTGGTGGCCCGTTACCTCCATCCAAGATAAGCAAAGGGTCCGTAAGGAGAGAAGAAAATGCGATAACCGTTCCCGTAGCGAGCAAAAGAAGCTGTTTTTTTCCAAGCGGGCGAATGAACCATGTAGTTCGCTCGTGAAATGCTTATTTTCGATTCCCTCGACCATTGGAAAGGTCTAAGATTCCTCCATATCTATCGCCCCCATCTCTGGTCCCATTTATGGAAGCTAGCCAATCTTAATGAAAGCGTTAGTAGCTTAATTTTACATCTTTCTTTTTAGCTAGGATACACTCCTTTATACAAGACTTTTCTAGTTCTTGTTAGTGATCCGGGAACACTTAACGTGGGAGAAGGAAAAGCTTTTCACTCTCTTTCTAGCTTGCTAGAAGAGATAGATACGGTACAGAGAGGAGAGTTCAGGTCAAATCCTGTCGATAAATAATTCCTGCTTGGGGGAAGGGGGAATTGGAGAGAAAGGTGGAGCTTCACCAGGCCTTTAGTGCTTATTTTTAAGTCTTGTCTAAGCCCCAGCCAATCGGGTAAGCGAACTGTCTTACGACAAGAAGTAGTCATGGGAAGGGTTATCCGTAGAATTTAGAATCGGTAGTAGCCCGGGTTCGGGCATTACAAAGGACTGCCAGTAAAGGGCCAAGCAGGGGCTTCATTTAGTATCCCAAAAAGCAGGGAAGAAGTTTATTCGTGAAAAGATGGGACGGGAGTTGACCGAATCAAATACGAAACAACATATTTGGAGATTATTAGCGCTTTGAAACTGAACTTCTACGCAGGGATCTGATTTGACCGGTCTAGAAAAGGTCAGTGCTGAACAAAGCTCCTAAGGTCCCCATTCGGGGATTTCCCCGTAAAAGCTAAGTCCTTACTTTACACAGAGTGAAGCTTCCGGCAATGCTTCAACAAGAGCCAAAGCTACCCGGGCCTGGGAAGAAGCAAAATCGAATAGAGGAAGAAGTGGCCGTGTAACTGGCTCGCTTGAGCTTTGGTACGCTAATAGTTTACTAATAGGATAGAAAGATTATTTTACTGATATCCCAGGGGCGTAGCGGGTTCGAAAGGACCAGGCTCATACTGACTTCATTTTTCACATTGAACGCGGGTCTTACTAAAGCAAGCCAAACTAAAAAACGAAATCAGAAATGGATTCTTTTTATTTTAATAGCTTGACTGAAGCTATTGGAAGCAACTGGACTCTCTCCTTAGCGAGGTCCTAGAATAACTAGTTAGTTTGCGGTGCTACGAAAAGGTATCAAGCTGATTGGGGGCTATAGAACGAGCATGTGTAAAAATATTTGGAAAAACTTCCTTTCTCGATCGTCATTTTCCTTTTTACCCCTCTCTTCTGGGGAGAGGGAGCTTACGACACGATTGGATTGAAAAGAAGTGGATTGGGAGAGCGTAAAACAACCACCATCGTAAAAGTAAGTATCCGCCCTTTAAGGCCTGGCCTTAAGAGAGGAAAAAAAGATTTTCCGACAACTGCTCTTTCTTTTGCTATTGTTGCAGCGGAAGTAGTTCAATCGGGACAAGAAAATCATCCAAGCCATCACTGCAAAGCCGAAAGCTCCTACTTACCCTTCTTCTTTTCTTGCTTCTTTCATTCATCTCTATTGGGCTGGTATTCATAGAAGCCAGGTTGAATGCTACGGCGATTGGAAATGTCTTCACCCCGTTAAGGCTTTTTACTGCTTCCAAAGCTATCAATTACGACTCGAGGTCTGGTTCTGTGATTGATCTCAGTCCTTTATTATCCTGACTGCTATCCATATTCTCTTAGCCAATCAAGGGGAGTTGGTTCCTGCTGTTCACTCGAGTAGCTTGGAGGCTATGGGTAAGGCATCCGAGCGAAGAGCTTCAAGAAGAAGGAATAATACCCTTCAAGCATAAGACATATTCGGGGAATAAGAGCCTATAGGTTCACACAAAAGCTAGACTTCATAGACCTCCAATAGCAGCTAAAGAAGGCGGATAGAAAGCTGGACCATCCATCCTATTTGATAGAATGAATAGGAAATTCATCCTAACGCTTGAAAAGAGGCTATGAAAGAGGTGTACGCATTCCCAACTCGTATTGGGCCCTAGTTAATCCCTCACTCGAAAGGGTTCAAAACGGATTCTTTCACTCGCTTGCCTTTCAAGGCCTTCTAAAAGAAGCTTCCTTCGAAGGAAAGATATTTACGAAAGAGAAAGATAGACCTTAAAGAAAGCCTTAAAGACTAAGAGTGATTATACTACAGAGCGTCTTCGCTAGGCATGTGTTAAGCATATAGCATCAATGGTCGGGTAGGGAATTGGCGCAGATGGATCGAAGGTCCATATTGAGGAGCTCGGATTCGATGGAATTTGTGATGTTGAAGGTGTCGCCGTCATCAGACAAAGCGGAGTGGATTAGGACCAAGGCGCTGAGTTGGTCGATGTCGCTGAGACACCAGCCTCTAGCTTTTAGGGTTTGGACTATTGCTTGTCTTGCTGGTGATTTGGTAGAGCCCTATCCCACCATTTTTAGCGGTTGGGGATTTTTGCATCTCAAAAGAAGTTTTTTAGGTTGAGTGGTGCGGGGCAAAAGCCCGGTAATTAGCCAAAATTGGGGATCCATAAATGGGATATAGTTTTTTCGTTTCTAAGAAAAGAAACTATCATTCGAACAATGGTCTATAACAACAAGATGGATTCCTCGCCTACTGATCAGAATTCCCACGATCAATCAATTCTACTTCCTTCGCCAGTCTAGAAGTGATGTTCCCACGTCTGAGGTCAGTAAAGATTTCAGATTCGAAGTGAGGGCAGGTTCATGTTCAATTCAGTGGTCTTTCTATTACGCAATTGATGATGACCACCCTCGCTTTGCTAGCTTCGCCTTCGCCTAGTGAACCGAACTAATCTGCTTTATTTGAGCCGGAGGTTGCCCGATCGGGAGTAAGGTAGTGCTCCTCCATACGCCACGCCGGTTAAGCAATTCGCTAAGCCTAAGCCGCATCTCTTTTTTATGTTATTTACGCTGAAGCAAAGGGGCGGATAAAAACTATCTGCTTTCAAGAACAAAGTTCGACTTTTTTCATTAAATGACGGTCTTTCATATTAGCTTCTATGAAAGAAAAGTTATCAGTCGTAGTTATTAATAAGGCTCGGGTTCGGGTGGTGTGAACATGTACCTAGTTCAGGTTTTTAGAATTCTATTTTAGTATAAACAGACGGAATCGTAGGATTGAAAAGACGGTATGTCACTGGGTATTCCTATTTAATGATGCGAGAATAATACAACTTTCCAAGATTGAGATTCGGTCGGTGGTCTTAGTTATTAGTAAGGTGCTGGATCGAAGGCTCTATCCGATTCTTTATTGTTCTTTTCTTTCTCTTAATTCATTACATAAGAAGATTGGTTTCGCCACCAAGCACATCAACACTTAACTATGAGTACGATTTGTCGTCGTCCTAGTTCATGAGCCCAAAGCCAAATAAAGAGGTTGTCGTTTACCAACAACGTCCTTCGCCCCGACTTTGATTCTATGATCTCCGGACCACTACACTGAGCATTCTCTTTGCCCCTATCTCTATTTATGTAGGCGACTAAAGACGAAGTGGAAATCCGACCTATTCTATAAAATCATCTACCAAGCCAAGGAAAGTTCTGCTTCCGTATCGTCTGGTGCCTGGCCCTGCTTGAGACCTCTTTTTTTTAGCCCAGTCATGAACCACCCAGGTGGGAGCCATGGTCTACCCAGCAGTGCTTCATATCCCTAGGTGGGTTCGGCCTTTGTCACGATTCCTTGCCCCGCTTCCAGGGTATCTACTCTTCTATTCTCTTTTTTATTCGCCTTTCCCATTTCATTTCTCGTACATAAAGAAAAGAAGTCTTGGATTGGAATGGAAGGAACCACTGGTGATTCATCCAAGTTCTCTGCCCTGAAGGAAAACACAGTAGCACTAGGGAATTTCCCATAGGCTAGGTGAACATGGGGAAAGGGCTTGAACAAGAAATCTACGAAGAAGCTCTGGCACTGACCTTCTCAGACATGCCTGTAAAGCGCCTTAACGGCAGGTTGTTTGGGTTGAATGAGACCGGACTGAGCGGAAGGAAGAAGCTTTTTTTATCTATATTTGAAGATCGAAAGGCCGATACCCACTATAGAAAGGGTTTTTACCTACGCTTCGTATGCCATACCCATGGCCTACTCGCTTCGGTGTGGCTTTATAGCGTACTTAACATACTTACCATACGCCTTACCCTGAACACATACCTTATTTTGTCTTTTATTGCTGTAAAAGAAAATCTAGTTTTTAAGATTTGATTTGAAGGTTTCAAGATCGATAGCGCTATATAGCTTTCTTGTTAGAGGCGTTAGGGCGATACCGCTTGTTATCTGGTGTTACCGCTACTGCTTTATAAGGGCGCTAGAGTCTTTCATACTTAGATAAGCCATTAGCGCTCCTTGCTTTACTTTAAGATTGGGTATTTGAGATTGGTAGGCCCTAAGTTTGCTATATAGGTTCTTTTGTGAAATAAGTATTGAATACGCCCTAACTGTGATCACATACTACCATATTCATTAAGATCGATCGGCCGATAAGAGTAGGCCGTTAGCTTACTTTATAGTTATAGTACGCCGCTAGCTACCGATACAGCATTCATATAGATAGTATTTTAGTATTTTCAGGTAAGAAGCGCTAGGCCTTACGCTCGCTATCGCTATATATATATATATGTTTATTGTGAGTTAGAGTAAGTACGTCGACCGGGGCTTGTTTGAGACCGCTAGCTTGCTTGAAAGTATTTCATACTTAGATAAGAGTACGCCGCTAGCTGCCTATATAGGGTGTGCGTCGCTACTGCCTATAGATTGGGTATTTGAAATTGGTAAGTCGCCGATGGAGTGATTGAGGATTTACGCCCTTACTCCTATCATAATTATAAACGGAGCGGTACACTTCACACCAACCAAATCGGAAACATATCAATAACCTTCGGTTCGGCTACTACGATACGAGCCTTGCAATTAAGCTTTTGGATGGCCATAGCAAGTGAGGGGCGCGTTTAGCTTGATCACCTCTCCCCCGCTTCTCCTCTTTCCGCTTACGCTGCTTTTCGTGCTTTAATAAGTAGATAAAAACTAGATTCAATTGGGCTTAGGGGCTTAGCTGCGTTAGCCTGCCATTCCTCAAAAGAGCGTCCACCTAGGTATGCTGTCACGCTTAGGGCTAGTAGTATGTCCGGTTAGCGCAGCGGCTTTATGTCTAGTTCGGTGTTAGCTTTTCTAGCTTTTGAAAAAACAGTGAACTAAAGCTAAGCCCCCTCCCCAGCCCCCTCAAGGCTAACCCAAGGAAGGGCCCAAGGTATTCTCTTCGGCGGATGGGACTGCGGATTCAGATTCTCTAGTTGAAGCTGCTAATGCGGATTCCTCTGCTTCTACGGAGGATTCAGATGTGGATTCTGAGGCTAATGCTGCTTCATACTTTTCGGGTAAGCAATCCGGTTTTTTAAATCTTCGCTTCAACAGTTTTCCTTGAAATGCGTATCAAGGTCTTATTGGTGGCCTCTGCTTGACCATTACCCTTAGGGTAGTAAGGGAGACGAGAAATTTCTTTCTTTTGGATGAAAAAATGAACGAAATCCTCCGGAGTCTACAAACAGAGGGCAGGCAAAGCCCCTACTTTAGGGAAGTCCAAACGGATTTCCGAACCCTGCGGAATTCTGGAGGAACGGAGGAGCAGCTCAGGAAAGAATGGCAGGGGAGAGTGATCGCTTAGGAACTCGCTCCTATGCCGGAGCTGCTACTCATTTTGGCGGGGCTCTCAATTCCCACTTCAAGCTTGGGAAGTGCCTTGCTTTATCTCGGTATGGTTCACCACAACATCCCTTTTATCTTTCTCTTTTTTCGATTCATGTTAGCGTTAGCGAATCTGCTGCTTGAAGGCCTAACCCTTGATTGAATCCGCATCTGGCAGCTGTTTTTCACGTGGAGAATTTCTCTTTCAAAAGCAAAGAATGACGTAGGTAGACTAGAAGGAAGACTTTCAGGCTTAATTAAGGCATAGTAGCTGTATTGTGGCTACCTTTGTTTGCTATCTCATCCGATGATGTTCACAAACACAAAGCGGCTCTTACTATAGACCTGGCTATCTCCGAGTTGAAATCGATCCCTGACCCGAGTCTGGAAAGCCAGAAAGAAAAGAAGATCAGACTATTCGTAGGTCGGCGAATCGGCATCATATCACACACAGAGGTAAGGAATGCGGGAAAGTGCGTAGCCTTGCTAAAGAAATGCCTCAGGGCATAGCAAAAAAGGTAGGACTAGTTCTAGGTTCTGATTCAATTTCGAAAACTGCTTGATTCGAGAACAAGAACAGCTTCTTCCTTGGCACAGCTACCAGCCAAAAAAAAAAGAAATTTCATATCGGCGTAAAGGTCTCAACGAGCCTTTCCCTTAATTCAATATCTGTCTTGTTCCCCTAGTCCTACTGGTCTCCTTCTAATGCTACTGCTTCCTTTTCATTGCCTTAATGGCATACATCTTCTAGTCGGCAGGGCTCGATAAGGCTTCTCTTTGGGGGCATTTTCTAATTAAATCAATGATATGGCATTTGGGTCTTAAAGAAGTACCTGGGTCGGATTCATTCGTGAAAGCTGTTCTGGCGTATGCCTATTCTATTACTATTGAATTAAGCGCTTCAACAGGAAAGAGACTAAGGGAAGGAGGGAAGTTCAACTAGTCGATCTAGCTTTGCATCTGCACGACGTTCTCATATGATCCTGTGACTGGGCTGGGCCTAGGCAGTTCGGAAGAAGGGTCAAGACCTCCCGAGAATAGACGAAGGGGAAAGGAAAACGAAGAATCCTAAGCCAAGCTAGCCCACAGTCTTACTATATTAAAAAGATTTTGGGCCATTTTGAGAAAGATAAGATCGGTCCTCCTAACACCTATCTAACTTTCAGTCTGTTGTTCCATAGATGCTCCCTATCCGTTTTTCTTTCGTCCTTAACGGCCTCCAGTATGCTACTTTCAGAAGCCAACTTCCCCGTATTACCAGAGCCCACGGAATTGTATCGTCAATGGCTATGCAACTTTTACTTTGATAAAGGGCTTTATCAACTTTTCGGCCTATTGCTGATTCTCAGGGCAGATACATCCCGTCGCTACGCTTTCAGCCCTTCCAATGTTCATCTTCCCGCGTGAGGGTGATCAGCGCTCTCGTTCACGAAGCCAACCGAGTTGCTCATGGGAACTTTATCCGCGGTAGGGCAAACGAGTTTATCAAAGCCCAGGATAATGGAAAGCAGCATCCTCAAAAAGAAAGGGAAATTGCTTTTTATGTGAATCGACTCCCTCTTCTAGTGAAGACCTTTCAAATAAGGATGCATAAATAAAAAGGGCCGTACTGCTTCAAATACAGTGCTGTATATAAAGCGCCCGACCGACGGGTAAGGATGAGAGTCCTGCAACTAATAAGGCAGGGGCGAGTTACCTCAGAGCAAGCTAGCACCAGTGCTACTGAAATGGGCCTCTACCCATACCCTTAGTATCAGAAAGTCGTGTAGGAGGTGAAGGTGAACCGGACAATTGGTCTTTGAACCGACTTTTCATGCCATTAAAACTCCTCGGACATTAGTCCCGATATATCTTTGGATCTAACTAATCCATTGTAGGAACCTGTAAAGGATCTGTCGCTGCTGTCCTTGACGACTTATGCTGCTGAGTTATATGATGTTAGAGTCAAGTCGGATGCCGCTGACTCAGTAGACGATACAATTTACGTAGCTTAATCTGTAGATGATACCACTGATGTTGTTGAATTGAATCAGACGTTGTTGCTAAACCATCCGCTTTAGGTGGTACCACAGGAAGCCCATAACATAATCGGGAGCACCCATCGGGTAAGAAGAAAGAAAAGATAGGACCTAGTTAGCTTTATAAAGTTTCCATTGCCACTGGGAGCTCCTTTCGAGTTTTGACCCATTTGGGTAGTACCCATAACTTGAACTAGGAACTCGGCATTCTAGGACCGAGTCTTCTTTACTTACTGAGTGTTCTGCTTTATCCGATCTTTTAGCAGCCGCCACTTCATCAGTTGTTTCCCTCCATGTCGTAGCTTTCAGGGTTGGGTTCTGATAGAACTCTATCCATAGAGACCTCCTCCCTTTGCTCGTATATAGCACTTAGAAGAGTGAGTTATCCCCGAGAAGGGTTTAGAGTATAGAGAGGATGCCTTTCGATAAAAGAAAATAGTAATAGTCAAAGTCAGACAGAAACCCTAGAATGCCTAGAAAAGATTAGATTAAGAGTCCGCGATACCGGCATTTCTTTTCTCTCGACTTTCTTCTTTTAGTCAGCATTAATCCTAGCTTAGCTTCAGAGCTGACTTTATTGAATTGAATACATAATGAATAAAGGCTTTCAAGATTAGCACTTAGTAGTTAGCTTTGCGGGAGAACACAAAATTCTACGGCTTTGGCCCTGTTCTATCCTAGCAGAAAGCACAAGTCTTTACTTTCTTTAAGGAGTAACCTCAGGGGAAGATGCCCAACCTGGGGCAAAGTTAAATAAAGGGGCTCCCCTAAAAGGATAAAACCTTATTTGTTTTGTTGGGGATAACAATCAAAATCCTTCCCAGGCAGGTGAACAAGATATTTCATTTATAGAGTAAGGGGAAAGTCCTCCCAGAGCTTATCAGGAATATTGCCTCTTGTTGACCTGAAGAGATAGACGTTTTGAAAGGCACACGCATCCGAAGGTCAAGGTTGCCGTGAAGCCGGTCGTTTGGGGGAATCCTTCTCTGGGATAACTGAAGAGCACGCCGAAAGTTGGGAAGCGAAGGACGGGAAGAAGAGATCTTAGTGAACTCCCTTGGCCCAAGGCAAAAGGCAGCATAGTAGAGAAATTCCTGATTCAAGTCTTGGAGGAAGGGCAGCTACTAGAAGAGAGGGGATGCTACACCATGATCCTTGTCAGTTTTTCTACTTTGCAGTCCTCTACTGTGACCATCTTTTCTTTGAGAGTCCCGCCTTTTTCTGTCTGAGATCTTGTAGCCGTTTGATTCGATTGACTTAACTAAAAGGTAAGAGCGCTCTTTTGCTCGACCCCAATTAAAGCAAGGTTGTCGTCAGACAAGACTTCCTGGGGCCTTATTTAGATTCATCATAGTGGTTCCCTAGTCCTTACTTCTTTTACGTCTTCAAAAATGCTCTTCTTATTGGATCTATATCTTAGACTCTATGGTGCTATTACCGGGTTGTCGAAAGTCTTGAGCCAATCGTCGCACCCTTCCATTTATAAGGTCGGTCGCTAGGCGAACCATAAGGGAAAGGGAGTCGAAGACTTCGAAGCAATGCCCTGGGTTGATTCTTGAGCGGGAAGCCGGTACATCGTGATTAAGAGGTAGTTTCCCACGGGACTGATAAGCGGAAACTAAGACAGCGCTCTAAAGAAAAATGGATTCTACGGGTGTCTTCATTCAAGGCGGAAAGACAAGAGCTTCTCGAGTTCACAACCGGACTCTCCTCCCATTTCTTTCGTGCGAATACGACAAACTTTTATGCTATTTCACCAAGAAGGCGACGCTCGAGAACCAAGCAGACATCACGAGATGTTGTTAGCTTATGTACCTCCTGAAGAATATCTTTCGTTAGTGTGGAGTTAATCCACGAGATAAGGCTTTGATCATTTCTGTAATCATATGTTCATACGAAAACCATCTAGTGACGACTCGCTTCCCTTCGAACGTACTTGATGTCTTGGGCGTCCAAGTCTTTTGATTGGTTTCATCCCGCCGAACCTCGTGTTGATGTGGTCGAGTCAGCTTCGCTCCTCAAACCACTACCTTGTCCACTCCTCCTGTGCACATGGCTTCTGATTCTCTTACTCCCTCGACCCCCTTCAGGCCCTCTTCTACTCCTGCTGCCACAACTATAGGAGTGTCCTCAAGTCCCAACTTTGCCCCTGTTTACCGCTTCATTTCATTATTGGCTCGATTGGAGAGCCGAGCCTTCCCCTTCTAGACCTGTTAGAGATGAAGGGACTTCTCGTTCTGAGGATTCTCCTTCTTAGAATGTAGCCATACCCATAAAACAGCCCTCGTGGCATAACATAAGGGGGAGGTGGCTGTCCCTCAACAGCCCCGGGAGCGGAGGAACCTTTATGATAAGGCAATGCAGCGGAGTGGAGGAAACCTCTAATTGGCAACAGCCACTCGAGGAAGCAATTCAGTTTGTGATGAACCGGCTTTATATACGATACGTCACCATTCGACGATCTGTCTGTTCATGCAGGTGCCACAGAAGTGAGTACGGAATCAGAGAAGGGGGAAATGAGTTCCGAGACTAAGTTCCCATCGGCCGTTTGAAGCCACGGGATGGGGAAAGGAGCGTTTACACTCGACAAGAGGTCTCAGAGCAACCCCTATGGTATGGCTAAGCTCCGTTCATAGCCTGAAAAGCACTGACGATCTGTCCTCACTTCGAGCGCCTCGGGATAGTTAACATTTCACACGAAACCAATCCGAAAAAAAGATCACCTCACTGCACTCGCCTCCCCCATTCTTTGATTGGTGAAAGGGCGAGACTATTCCGTCCATGACATGAAATCAAACTACTTTGTTGTAGATCCAGACTGAAAGACATGCATGCTCAAATTCAACGAAGAAGAGATTCACCCGATTGACCGAGATGGGAATCAATGCCTAGTAAAAGTAAAGTAGAGTAGGCCAATAAGAACCCTTTGTTGGTGGAAAAACCGGTTTAGGTAGCTCAGCTGGTAGAGCTGAGGAAAAACCGCAGCGGATAAGATCCCAAGTACATAGATTTAGCTGTTTTAGTGGGGGCATTAGTCAAAGGCCTAACCGCTGCAATTGATAGAGTGGGAGTAGGAGCTAGTTTTGGTATTTACCACGGAGGATGGCTACTATACTAGAAGAGAGGAGCTCATACGATCTCACACCCGGCAGAAAGGGAATTGAATTAGGAAAAATGCCCAGTGCCAGAATGGCTTTTTGAGTTTGAGTGAACACCCGGTTAATTAAATAGATTTAGGGGCCAGCCAAGTCAGTAGACGTAGACTGGCCTTCTGCTCCTATGTCGATGTTTTCGGATCAAGACCTTCGAGCCACCTTTATTATCTTAGGTCTTAGTTAGAACCTTTCCAAGATAGCCAAGAAGAAGAATATTCTCTTGCAACCTTTCCTTTGATTGCCTTTCTTCCTTTCGCTCTGCACCATCAATCTAGAAAGCATAGCCTCCATGGCAAGTGCATTGATCGAGACGCCAACAAACTATCATGGGAAAGTTGCTTCCTGAAGGCTCTTTTCTCTTCTTTCTTGAGGAAGTTTCCTTCCGGCCAAAGCAAAGCAGAGAAAGAGACAAGGAGCCACCTCATCCGAGTCAGAGCTTTCAGTGACTTCCCCCATATCAACGGGTAAGGCTAATACGAAGGCTGTTGTAATCGCTTGCATGTCTTTCTCCATCACGAGCAGAACCAGCAACACAGACAATCGGGAAGACTAAAGCGTTGACAGGAATGCAGGGATTAAGGAGCATGCCCATTACATCAGCGGACAAAGACGGTCCAGTGAACACTTTAAGAACACTTGGCGGGAAAGATGGTGTGCAAAGAGGCGACAGACAACTAGTCGAAGGGAAGGCTAGAAGCGGAAACCTGTAGGCTAGATGACGTAGCAGGGACCCCTGATCCGGCCCAAGCGAAGAGCTGAATCTTGTAAGCTTTTTCTTTTTTGTCTTTTTTTTTTCATTTAGCTGCCAGTCAGCATCTTCTTCCTTATATTACGCAAATTGTTAGTGAGTGAAAATGGAAAGATACACTGATTTACCAGCTTACTCTTAGCAATAATGCACAAAAGACGATGAAGAACTTAATATTATTTTTTTCCAGAGGCCACCACCAAGTACATCAAATCCAACCTCTCGGACCATAGTCTGCAGTTAGTTAATTAATCTGAAAAACTCCAAACCAAAGAGACCCAAGCCCTTTCGCTTCTTTTCTTCAACATGTGGACCGACCCCGCAAGCTTTGAAGATGCTGTCCGTCATGCATGGCAAACAAAGTTCCAAGGAACCCCGATCTTTGTTCTCCAATGCAAACTCCGGGAAAGTTAAAATGCTATAAAACGACGGAACTTTGAGGTTTTCGGCAAAGTGGATTCGAAGGTTGAGGAGCTCAAAACCAAACACAAGCAAGCAGCTCTAAAGAGTAAGCCCTTCGATGAAGACATGGCTAGAGAATAGAATAGACAATGTGTCTCTTGCTTAGGAAATTGTTCATGGAATAGACAGGCCAGCGCGGGGAACTACCCCTTTAAAGAATGCCGACTGCGACGACTACGACTACACAGAGAGAGTTGCGCGTCAAGAGTCGCGTAGCGAGCAGGGAGGGTACAATAGAAAAGAAACCACTTCCCGATCCGATGTCGTGATTTCCCCCTTATTGACGTAAGATTCTTACTTACTTCACCGAAGCATTCATTCCTCTCATAAGCACTCTGTGTTTGGATTTTTACAGTGTCTAGGGTTAGTATACATCGGTAGAGTTCAAGTTCTCTTCAAAGCAGTCAAAGCAAGGGTCGGTGAAGCATACCTTCCATCCATCAGCTCCATTGAATGCTAAAGGAAAGAGAAGAGGTGCGTAACCTTTTAAGCTATCAGTTCAATCATATTTGACTAGGCGAAAGGCAATAGGCGATGTTCCCAAGTCGTGTTGAAGAAGCAAATGAATGGGGCACACCGGGTGCTATCATATAGTTAGGCCGCTTTCTTTCCTCGTTCAAAGCCGGGTCTAGCTAGTTCGATTTTCACAACAGCCGAATCTAGTGATAGAAGAAAGTCTTGCCCTCGGTGGGACTTGACCGGCTTGCATTCATTATCCCCCTTTAGCCTTACAAGCTAACTTTCTCTACTCCGCGGCAAGGGGAAGATGCAACAAATCATATGAACTAATAAGCGGACCAGGGACGGATATCTTTACGAATGCCCTGATACAAGTCGGAAAAGCCGATCACATTCCTAAAAGGGAAAGGCGAAGCTTTTTTTCCCCTATAAAAAAGGTATATAAGGAGCCAAACTAGCTATTTCTTTCTGCTTTAAAGAAAAAGAAAACCAAAACGGGTTTGTTTGCCAGCAAGCAAGGCTGCGAAGAGGGCTATCAAGTGCGTCGGATATAGGAAATTGCATAGATATATAAATAGAGTTCCCGTCCGTACTGACCTGGACACGAGATTAGGGCGAGACGAGCTAAAAAGGAAAGAAAAGGCCCTAGTATGAAAGCAGATTATCCACAGGCTGGTTCGAAAGGATATAAATGAAAGCATCGGTTATGAATAGAATAGACCAAGGGCCTGGAAGCATAGTTCCAAGTTCCGCTTTTTAAGCACAGGCAAAAGCTACAAAAGGGGCTTTTTTTGGTAGTTCGACAGGAGGATATGCTGAAACAGACAGATATCCGTAGTGGAAATGCCCGGATTCAAGGCCAGCTGAAGAACTAATTCGCCAAAGCTGATGAGACTAAATAAAGAGGCCTCTCTCGAAGAAGGCGCTAACATAGTCATTCAGCAACGGAATCTTTCCGTCGATCCGCAGATCAATCGTTCATTCCAGCGGAAAGATTCATGTCTTGGGAAAATTACCCGGTTTAGTTTCGTAGACATTTTTCCATGTCTGAGTGATCTCTGAGTAAAGAGCTTCTGGTAAGGTATTCAAGGAGCGGTTCTCTAGATTCAATTCCTTCGTATGATGGTGCCTGGCCTCTTTGTCACGCTAGGATTTCTCTCTCGTGCCCTTCAGGGCGGTAAACAAAAGAAATTCGAAATGAGCGGACCATGAAAACTTTTTAATCTACCGCTCCGTGGGTATCTTCACCTTCGCAGCAACAATAATAAAAATGAAATAATGTATGCCACATTGCTGCCTCCGCTGGAAAGCAGGAAAAAATTAGCTCAAGGGAAGGGGGGAGGCGAGGCGGGCCCCTTCCCCTTCTCATGGAAGCAAGCCAAAGCAAAGCAAACTCACCATGACAAGGGCCATCGTCATCACTCTAAAAATCCCCAGGCTTCCCCAATTCTTTCCGCGGCCCCGATTGCTTTTGTATGGGGCGCGGTATTGTAAGAATTTCATTCCTCATTAGCGCCGAGCCTCTTTTATTTAACCCCCAACGAAAAGAAAGAGGCATTTTCGGGGCATAGCCTTTACCACTCCTTTCTAAATCAAAAGACTGGTTCTTTACTAGCCGGGGCCTTTAGTTACTGCCTTTGTGAGAAAGATCGCAAGAACCATAGTCCCTAGTAAGACTGCAATAAACCCTGGAAGTCGCTTTGTTATTTCTGCCAAAGGGGCGGAAGGGAGTCATTTTTCCGCCTCGGAAGTAGTTAACTGAGGAGCGTGACTCTCACACGAACTTGTTGTCGCAATCTCTTGGAACACATTAGAAAGTGCCCCCTAAACGACCGGCTTCACGGCAACTTTGACCTTCGGATTGGTTGTGCCCACTTCGGGTTGACTTAGAGTTTGACCTTACTGACGCTCGTGTCCCGATCAAGATTCGAAGCAGCTATCTTTTATTTAGCAAGGTACATAAATAGCATTTCCTATTGACTTGTCCCCTTGGGACCTATTCTATTCTGCCTTTGATCAATTTTAATACCTTCGGCCTACCTGCATTCCTTTCGGTCAGCTGCCCCTCAACCGCATCAGGGGACTTCTTGTCAGTAAAAGAAAAGCTAACAAAGACATAGATCCATACATGCAATCAAAGCACTCCATTCTCATAGGTGAAGCAAATCAAACCTATTTTCAGACAAAGAAGATAAAAAAACAAAACTATAGTGACTAGGAAAGCTCAGTGACAACACACACACTCTCAAACATTATTACGAGGCTCTCCCCTGCCATTCCTTCCTGAGTTGGGCTTCCCTTCCTCCTTCAGCCCGAAGAGTTTGGAAATCAGTTTGGACTTCCCTAAAGTAGGGGCTTTCTCTGCCCTCTCTTTGCAGACTCCGGAAGATCTCCTTCATTTTTTCCCCTCCGTGCCTTTCTTCCAACATTTCTGTCAGAAGTTCAGCTTGGAAGCCTCCTGGCACCCGAGTGTGCAGCTCCTTGTGCAGTTCTCGGATGCGGTCAGCTATCCTTTCGTGATTGTTTAAAAGCTGCTCAAAGTCGCTTAAGGAATAAGTAGGAGCTGTGCCCGAAGTACCCGCCTCATCCTGATGTGCCTCTTGTGAGGACCCGGAAGGATAAGGATATTGATTCGAGTTTGGGCGATCTCCCTCGCTTTGCGCACCCGGAATGAGCCCCAAACCGGAATTCTCTGGTGGAGGTGTAGGGGTTGGAGGTTGACTGAACCCCCCTTCTCCCCCCGACGTAGGAAGAAATGGAGCCACTGCCCGTTCCAGGTCGTCCATGAAAAGATATCCGAGTGAAAATCCCAACTTCGACAAAATAAGAAGACAAACCATTTTGCCAAAAATGAAGAAATATTTTTGTATTCTCCTCGGAATTTTCTTATTCTTCACAAGTCTGAAAGAGAAAGAACTCCAAAAATGAAGGAAAATGGCACCAGACAAAAGAAAGCGAACATAAACTCTTGCACAGAAAGAATTCAACATGATGGTGAAATAAGTTAATTTTTCCAGTTGAGGCATTCTTGATTGAGAAAAATCCACTATTCCCTTTTGAGTCTCCCTGTCGGAGTTGTCAGCTCCCTATAGCTTACATACTCTACGGGGAATCTAGAACCTGAAGTCATTCTATAGGTTCACCTACCCCCTCAATTTCTCGCTTGAGGTAGACTACAAAAAGTATTTTTTGACCACTTGACAAGTCTGTGGTCAGGGGGCGTGGCGTGGCCCCCCAATCTTGTTTTCTATGAAAAGGTGAACCGGGCGTACTACTTGACTTGCTTTTCTTCTCTTACGATATTTCAAGTTCAATCTTATGGGAAGTCTCCCCCCTTACTTATGCTTTTGCAAGCTTTCTCTATCTTATTCTTTTTCCTCCGAATTAGGGTGGAGGCGTGAAAGAATTTCGAGTTCCGATCACCGAACTTGATCCACTTTACCCTTGCCTTTTGAAACCACAAAATCTCTTCCTGGAGAAGGACCTCGTTGAATTCAGTTTTCAGCTTCTTTTCCAACCCTACTAAATGCCCCGAATCATTTCTAGCTCGACTCTTTTGAATTCTGGCCAGGACCCTTTTTTTCCTGAGATGTATGTTACCGAATAAATGTTTATTCCATTTGGATACTTTAGCTGTAAAATTACTAAGAGCTTTCATTAAGACCACACTAGTTCAGTTTTCCTCTTTACAATCATGCCTTGCTGCCTTGACTCCAAGAGCTTCCACAAGGAAGGGGTTTTGGCTGAAGTAAATCTTCATCAAGACAGCTGACCGAGTCGAAACCTACTACAGTTTTTTCGGGGGAATATATATCCCATTCTTGGACTGACTCGCCACTTAGGCGAACCACAATCAATGATACTTTGCTTTACCGAAATCAACTTCAACGCTAGGGAGCGGCACGGCCAAAAGAACCTCTTCTCAATATGTCTTTATCCTTTCCTGTTCGTTTAACCACTAAAAGAGTATTGGGGACATGGTATGGAGCCACCTTCTTCGCCTGGCATGCTCTCTTCCTTCCGCCTTTCTGCGATCACATACGAGATTTCAATTTGCAGTTAAATTGAAGTATAAAAAGCGGCTTTTAACGCATCTTTTAACATCCCTTTGGTTAACCCTTGAACAGGGGGTAAAAACACCTTTTTGAGGGAATCAAATAAAATAACTGCTTTAATGCAATTGAGAGAAAGAGAGAGGGAAAGTGAATCTCTAGATGAAAGATGGAAAGGGACCCTCTCTAATATAGGCAAGTCGGCCTAACTATATGATAGCACCCGTTCTTTCTGCCCTTTATCCTTAGCTAGCCGGCCATTTCCTTTATAATTAAAAGTATGAAGCTTTGAATGAAGATACTTTGAAGTGAAGTCTTTACCGCTCTGCTCTGCCAGCCATGTTCAGCATTGCCTCTTTCCAGCCTGAAATTCTGCTTTTTACTTTGTCACCTTCGCGAAAACAAGGGCTGACCCCTCTCAGCATTCCTTTGAAAAGGTTGTTTCAGAACTAAGTGATGGGAAGCTTCCCCTCCTCCATCCCCATAATCTTTCTTTTCTGATCTTATTATTTAAATATTATTAAGTTCCAATTTTTTACCCATTTTCTCTGTCCATCCACAAAGACGAAGATGTCATCTGCAAAGAGAATATGCGTGAGGCTTTTCCCCTTTTACTTTCCATCGCTTTGATCTTCTCATAAGGAATTTACCCTTCGCGGGTGAAAGTAATGGAATGGGCAACAAAGCGCCTCACTCCTCGCCTACTGATCTTCCTCCAAGAGATTCAATGGGACTTGGTCTCGATGTCAACTAAAGAATTTACTGAGGCCGGTATTCCCTCCTGAAGTGCTAATGCAGTCCATTTCTTCACATCTTCGGTTGCCAGTTCAATCGGACAAGTTGAGAAAACACCGTCTTTTGGGCGTAACTTCCACGGTCCCTGGAAACTATCACTTTAACTATCCCTCCCACTTCGTATGCTTCTTTCCCCTAGTGTCTGTCTTCTTTGCTTAATAAGGTCATCTTTCGTAGTCGTAGCCCCATGAGATCGTAAGGAAATCCTGTGTGAAAGTGCGTTAGAGTTCGGGCATTGAAGCAATACCTTTCTACGGGGACCAATCATTAAGGCAAGTCAAAGCGTGGATAAGAAAGAAAGCAAATCAGGTACGAAGATAAGCAGGTTTAGATTCTATACTATCTAGTTTAGCATAGTACTCCTTCCAAAACTGATCAAGAATTCTTTTCCTATTCTTAATAGAATTTGTTTTAGAACTCCCATTAGAATAGAAACGATAACCTGCTCTAGTAGAATTGTGAGATATGATAAACATTTATTTGTTTTTGTTTTGATTGTTTGCTATTTTTATTTCAGACCTTCTGTTCCGCTTTTATCCCAGAAGTCGCCAACCCGCCATCAGTATCTGAGTCATTAGTTTCTTCAGCACCAGCGCCCATAGTTGTTCACCTTGAAGCAGCACGTGTTGATTGAGATCGATAACTAAAGCGCTTCTTTCTAGAGAAAATTAAGAGGCAGGGGATTTAGTTCCGTGGCGCCTCTTTCCTATCGTGACGTCATAAATCAAAGGCACTTTATAATATGTGTACTTTGCTACCCTATCGTCGCTACTAGATTGTATAAGACTTCTGGTACGCTCAGGTCACACTCTCTTTGTCTGCTGCTGCTAAGATTTGACTCCTTTTTATGGGACCTGGGGCCGTAACTGAGGAGAATGCTACTCTAGCTCTCCTTACTAGATCAAATAAGGCACCTACGAACGGCTAAAGATAGTTTGTCTCTCCTTTAAAGCGAAGCGGGACTTCTTTCTCTCTCGTCTCGGCTTCTTCAACTACTCTTTCCGCAAGTCCTATGTTGTAAGGGATGGAAAGTGCAATCGCCAAAGCCGGCTATTTGGAAAGCAATAAGGTCTTTCTCAGATCCTGTATCTGCTTCCGGCTATGCTCAAAGCCTCCAGCTCATCTCAAACAATAGAGGAGAAGAGAGCCAAGGAAGACTTAGCACAACCGCTTAGTACAAGGAATATTCTGAAACCACTAGCTGCAATCAATATTGAATCGACATTCTATTCTTTCAAGAGTGAGAAGGATCTGGGGTTAGTCAATTAGGTAGCCTGATATGGTATCATATCAGTCTTAACAAAACGTGCCAAAAGACATTCCGGATGGCTTTAAGCTTCTTCGCCATGGGATGGGGGGGTATTACCTCAACTCAAAAAAAGGTAAACCGAAGCCAAGGTCAACCTCTCTGCAGAAAACATAGCACCCACCCTTGCGTCAGGAGCTGGCTTAAGTCCGGGAAAAAAAATTCCCAGTCTCTATAGAATAATCAAGACCAAACGAAGCTTCACCTTAACTACGTACAAGCTGTGAAAGCCCTACTCGCATAAGCAATCTTCCTAGCTTTACGGGTCAAAAGCCCATTAAGAAGGGCTATGGAAAGAAAAAAAGTACTCACTCACTTGAGCAAAAAACAAATTCCTTCAGGTAAAGAAGGGACAAGAACTTAAAGCAAGAAGCAACTGGACCTTCTTCTATTCTAAGACTTAGACAAAGGGAGCGACGGAGTTTTCTCTTATAAAAACCTAGACCACACCTCTATGCTTTCTCCACTTCGCATTAAGAAAAAGTTGAGGTTCTTCATGAGGAGGTCTATAAAAGACTAAGCGCCTACCCTACCTTGGAATGAGAGAGAATCGAAAGCTCAAACTTTCGGGTCTATTAACAGATGCCATCAGAACCAAAGGAAAGACTTAGCCGGATTTGAAGTGTAGTTTTCGTACGAACTAAGAGCTGTGGTACTTTCTGGATCGAAGCTAGATCTTCCTGTTGTTGTTGTTGAGAAACGCCTGCTGATAAAGCTATAATTAGAATTGTATCCATAAGAATTAGCGGATTATTTATTTCAATTGAACTAAAAAATGGAAATTTCTGCCCCGTTAGGGGACTTCCTGTCAATCCAAGTCTTTTCATTGTGCTTAGGCGCTTAGTAAGCCCATCTTCACTATTCACTATAAAGTAAGAACATATTTCCTCGAGTAGAAGAAAGTAACTCAATTCGGCTTAGAATTCATCTATTCCTATTCAGTGATCTAATCCAGATCTTCTATTTACCATTCCATCTGGAAGGGTGGATCTTGTTTACTCTGAAAAAACCCTTGGTTTGGTACTGCTTTCAGCCTTATAGCTCATTGAAGCCTTACCCTCTTGCTTTTCTTCATATAGTAGCGAGCCTTCCAAGCGAGGCAAAAACCTTCCTCTCTGTGCTTTTTAGGATAGTATCCTGTCTCTAATTCCGCTTCTTGCTTCTTAGTTCAAGTGCTGAAGGCAGATCGGGACATACTATAGCTGGGGCATCTTACTTGTTGCCTTGAGGTTATCTTCCCTCGCCCTCTCGAGAGCAAGTTATTTTTAAACCAGTTTCACTTATTCTCGCTACCAGTGCTAAACGCTTTGCTCTAGATTAGGCTAAAGCGGCTATTAGGCTATTCAATTAATTAATCCTAATCTTCCTGGACTTTATCTTAAATAGACCTTAACTTAAAAAGAACTTTAATTTCATTCATTTCCATTGAGAATCTTTCCGTATTATATATTTTGCTTACTAGCAGCATCTTCCATTTTATCTCGTGGGACGGGCGCCCCTCACGTAATCTGACAAGAAAGAGAGAGACCTAGGAATATACACTCGCATTTATTGAATCTCAAGTCAAAAGAAAAAGAAGAACGTCTTAAGACAGGTGACCACATCTAGTTCTGAGGTTGGCGGTTGGCCTAACCTAACTTGATGCCACGCTTATAGAGTTGTCGGACCTGAAATGAAAGCGTCTTTCTTGCTCGGTGATCAGTCAATGAAGTCATTCTGGATCTCTGACTCGTCTCATTCTGGGCCTTTGGCCTGTTTGACATTGGATCAAATCTGTCTGGGCATCGTCCCTTCTCTTGATCTACTTCGGTTACAACTCGATAGTGAGTCTTGAGGGTCAAGTAAGGGATTGGGTTGAGAGGGGGGTCACAGTCCTTCTATATACGAAAGACTGAATAGCTAACGGCCGTATGGCATCTATCCATCCATGCTGAAGTTTTTGAGACTGAGGGCTAAAGATGTCGTTGGAACGCTTTTACAAGGCCGTTACGGAGAGATGCGAACAAAGCAAGCCCCAGCTCACTCCTTTTGGCCAGGCTCGAAGGAAGGAGTAACAAACGAGTCCTGCAGACTTATCCGAATAATCGGTCCAGTGGTCGCGAAAGAATCGTGTAAAGGATCTCGTGAGGCAGGCCAGGCCCTATTTACATTTACATAGTAGATCCAGGGACATCAGTGGGAAAGGGGCTCAATTGTAGTTATCGTTGTCCGCTTTATCTGCTGCTCGATTCGATCCTCCTTCGCTGGAACTAGCATCATCAGCTGGGACATCAGAAGCTCATGAGGGATACGCCACCTACGCCCACGCTACCTAGGGCTAAGCTAGCTACTCATGCAGGAAGAGAAGAGGATGGAAGGCTGCTACTGCTGCTCCCTAGAAACTAAGACAGCTCATATCACTGGAAGACGGTCGCTTGCGCCACTAGTCGCTGTTCCCAGTTAATAATGATAGGATAACCTAATGAGTTGATGTTCCCAGAAGCTAGCTGGATGAACGATTTAAGGATCACACAACGAGTTACTAAACTTGAATGCCATTGCGCCGAATGGCCTTAAAGGGGGTCCTACAGAAAGTCTCTCTCATTACGTCTTTGCTTCTACGCTATCAAGACTGAGGTTTAGAGGGTTTCCCTCTTTCCCGAGATCAGAATTCGAACACGACGACTTTGACTTGAAAGGATCGAACCATGCATCATGGGTTCTAATCCCATTTACTCTGCTCTTTGTTGAGTCCTCCGAGACTACTTAGCGACTAGGCCTTTGACCGCCGCCTAAGAAGAAAGTAGACCGATTCCAAAATCAAATAAGACCCCTACCCCCCCTTTCTTCCTATGAAGAAGCTTCTTATGTAAGGTAAATCCGCGCACGAGCCTATGTAAACAAGAATCCCTTGGTGCCTTCTTTTCGCTCTCTTCTTCCATCTAGTAATGGGAAAGATGCCATAGGTTCGAGCCCCACCCCAGCAGACATGTATCGGGTAGAATCCTATTCCTGCTTACGGTAGATAAACTGCCTAGCATTGATGCATTCAATTCAAGAAGGGAATCTTTTGTCAGAGATTCTCAACAGAGAAGAGAGATAGATGTTCCCAACCAAGGTCTTGAGGTTGAAAGGCTAGTCTTTTACTCGCCTGCTTATCTTATTCTTGATCCCTCGATTGTGCGCGTCGGTATTCCCATCTTTCACACTCAGCAAGGAAATTTCTTTTCTTTAAGCAAGTTACTGTCGAATTATGCTTTCTCGAGCCACTTCTGTGGTAAGCGAGAACTGCGGAAAGGGCTTTTCCTACCCTAGGCACAGACCTGGTCTGAGTTGTTGGGAGAAACCCAATTGACCTGTGGAAAGAAAGCTAAGCTACTCCCTTTCAATTCTTTTCCATCGGAAGGGATGGCTAAAAGCTCTCTCTTCCAAAGGAGGGCTGGGAAGGGACCATCCCGATCACTAAGCGAATCCAGCAACTCTAACTCAAAGAATAGCTCGCCAAATTCTGCAAGACGAAGCGAGAAAAGGAAAGTGTGTCCTCACTACTAAGCTACTCGCAGAAAAGAATTCTTTTCATCTGAGACCGGAGTAGCTCTAACCAAAATCGAAGGCTGTTGGCTACATCGTCTACTATCAATCCCGTCAACCGGAGACCGTCACGAGGAAGGGGTTTCATACGCGAGCAACAGTTGGAAAAACCTTTCGTGGTATGGCGGGAGAAAATTCCCTGTCCGCGCAGAGTTAGTTTACGACCTTACCGGAAAGTGCGCTCCGGTAAAACGGCGAACTAACGGTTGCGGCGATAGACCCAAGCTCAGTAACAACGCCACAGGGAGGAAGGAGACTCTGTTGAAGAGAGTGTTCTTATATAATATAGAAGTTTGAACAGCGAGATGAAACTATGAATCACTACGCTAGTGTCTAAGTGGAGAAGAAGTTAGAACATCGCTTAGTGGAAACAATACGATATGAGCCTGATTCAGAACTATGGAATCGGAGTTAACGTTAACGAATGGGAGATCTCCTTTAATGGCGAACCGAAAGGTCCTTAATAAAGGGAAAGGGACCAAAATGAGGTGGGAAAAACGAGTACCGAACCCTCGCACTAACTTTCGATGTGTGCGATTATAGAACCCAAGTAACCGAATGTTAGATTCCGTTGGAATGGAACTTTGTGTGACCAAGATGGAATTTCTCGATTTTTCCGATTGAAAATGGCATAGGAAGAAAGGCTTTTGAATCCGCCTTTTAACCAAACACCAATCTGTGGATATCACTACCGACCACGTGGTATACACATCATGAAGTCTGAATTGTAGCGTGAGAACGCTTTTCTCGCCAGGATATTACATATAGAGAGGAGATTGGCTTTGCTATTTGTGATCTAAAGCCGATTCAAGGCGCAGCTTAGGCGGCAGTGAAGGGATCGAAAGAAGGCGGAGGAGAGGGAGCACAGGTAGATTTCGTTGAGCCAGTTCTAGGAGCAGCGAACCTGACTGACCAACTCTATCTAAAGCTGATGCAAATCTTGGACAACCCTCCCTTGGATAGTTAGGAATTTGAAATATAAAAGAGCAGAGCTCAGTCCCTTAGTTGACGGCCGGGAGTGGAGTAGCACACATAAACCAATTACGGATCATGAAGATCACACTCATGAACGAAATAATGAAAGGTAGAGCGATTCGATGGCGAAGGGATAAAGAGATGAAGCAATTTCATGGACCACTGCGAGGTATGACTTGTTCGTTCAAAATATCTCGTGAAAGTTAATCCGGTGTCTAACCAGTTGAGAAGAAATTTCTTCACGCAGTTTTTTGGTGTTTCCGGCTGAAACTTCTCATGCATGAAGGAAGGATTAACCCCAATCTAGATGAGATGTCCTAGTAGCTTAGGTACAATTCGGTTAATAACCCGGTTGCAGGGGAGCGGAGCAATTCAGTTCACCTTAGTGTGTGTGATTTGGTTGATCATTCGAAAGGATCTCTTGAGGACAAATTTCTGGAGATCGCTTGAGAAGTAAAGCTGGTTTGGAGATCATAAGGGATGAATTTGAGTCCTGGGGCTCTCCCACTCTATTCCTAATTAAGATTTTTGGCCCATATATAACGCTAATTTCATTTCAGGCTACAGTCAACTAAGCCCTTTGAGGAACTCCGATCTAATCCCAAACTAAGTGCATCTGAAAAGGCTATCCCAGATAGGCCTATCTCTGACATGACCAAATTCCGCAGCGAGGATTTTGGATCTTAGCTGACATAAGAAAGCTCTAGCTAGACTTTCCCTCTTGACTTCATTCCATC